ATCTAGTTCCTTAAAAAGAGATCATTCAAATAATTTACAATGTCCGCCTATATACATGTGTCTCATGGCCTAAAAAAAAAAATAAGTTTTTATGTGTACTAGCGAAGCTATTCGTTAGTTATAAAAAAAAAATTACTAGCTTTCTACTAACTTACCCTAATCCCATTTTAATCCCTCGGGCTGCTTCGCCGAAATAGAAGCTCCTCATATCTTCTCGATTCATATTTGATAGCAAGACATAGCCTGAAAGGATCAGCAAAAGGATGAATAGATTTATTTTCATCTTCATAAAGACATTCGTGCTGCGCTAGAGCTTGCGCCTTCTTCTAGAAAAATAGCGCAGCCGAGAATTATTATTTTCCATATAAAATATAAAAAAATATAGATATTATGAATAAGAAGGCTAAGACTAAAACTATTCAATAGAGAGCTTGTTATAGCTTATTACTTTTTTTATTGACGGCGGGCGCAAAGCTCCTCGTTACTAAAACATGTTCACATTTACAACAGTTATTCCAAATATATATAATAAACAAGGAATTAATATTATAAAAGCAAATAAAATTGGTAATAGCACAGTTCAACAGAATGACATTAACTGGTCAAATCTAATTCTAGGGAAAGAGGCTCTTACCCAGATAAATATAAATATCATTATTGAGCTTTTTATACCTAAAGTTATACTATGTAAAAAGGCATCTACAGAAGAACTAGTTAAAATTTCTCTTAATTTAAAATATTCTAGAGATGTAACTCAGTTTATATCAAAAATATATGCATATACATAATTAAATAAATCAAATCAATATACAATGTCAAATTCTAATAAATAACCACCTAAAAATAAAATACTAGTAAATATACACATTAATACAATACTAGCATATTCAGCTAAGAAGAAAAAGACAAATATTACTGCTGCGTGTTCTGTCATAAATCCACTTACCAGCTCAGATTCCGATCAAAAAACTATAACTTAATACTATATAGGTTTAAATATATATTTGTTTCGATATATTAAGTTATTGTTTAAATATTTCCCCACAGTAACTTTAGATATTTCTAAGTACTTGGCTAATTCTACATTATTATCAAACTTTTCTATTAAATTACCATTTAAATCGAAAATCCCTACACCATTTAAATATTTATTTTTCTTTGTAGCGATAAGTTGTTTAGTTTCTTCACTATGAATTTTACCAAACATAGGGTTTAATACCCCGGGCTTACTTATTAATTTTAATATTTATTTGCTGTGGGTTTTTCCATACATAGGGTGATTGTTTTTATCCTTATAATATTCAACCATTTTTGCCTTAGACTCTTCTGTATGTTTATAACCTAATGAACTTGTAGCGTCCTTTTTAAAATTATATAGAGTAGAAAAGTCAAACGCTTTAATATAACTAGTCTCTAAGTCAGTTAAAGCTTCATGACTAATTATTTTACTTTCATAAGTAAAATACTCATAAACAATTCATTTAAATTTATCTAAACCGTGTTTATCAAAAGCATATTGTAAACTTCTATTAGATTTTTTATTATTTAAGGCGCGAGCTCTTCATTAAGTCTAAGATAAAAATCTTTGGCACTACCTACATATTGATTACCATTAACCGTATTAATAAAAGAATAGATACCACCTTTATTTTTTTAAATTTCTCTATGAAATTCTATATAAGTTTTATCTTTTAAATTATCTAATACTAATATAGGTATAGGTTTTATATCGTCAGTATTGCTTGAAGGTTTATTAGATTCAGAAGAATAGAATCTTTTAGTTACCTTTGTAATATTATAAGTACCTAGATGGATTTTTGTATAATAAGTACTATTAGTCTTGTGAGTACATAATTTTTAATTTATTAATCTTATATTTTCATATAAGTCTGGACTATATCTTATTTAATATATGTGTTAGCTAGAGCTTTATTTCATAGCCTATATTAAATGATCACGTTTAGCCTCTGAAGTTTACCATTAACCCATGGACAGGTCGGTCAACCTGCTGATTTTCCATAATTTAGGATTTTCCAGCAATTTGTGATCTTTTAAGAGGCCAAATCTAACTAGCCTCTGCTAAATCAAACGGTGCTCTATTAGTCTCTGCCACAGATCCTATAAAGAATATTATTAATATACATAATAGGGGTAAAGCTAATCATACTATTTTTTGGAATTGTACATTTATATTTAAATTTAGGCTATTTGTTATCATTATTATTATTAATAATACAGAACTTAACACTAATTCGTAGCTAATTAATTGAGCTGTACTTCTTAAAGATCCTAAGAAAGCATACTTACTATTAGCACTTCATCCTGCAAGTAAAATACCATAAGTAGCTAAAGATGAAACAGCTAACATATACAATATTCCTAATTCCATATCCCCTAGTGATAGTCCAGGACCGTAAGGAATAACTGCATAACCTAATAAAGCAAATATTAATGTCACTATAGGTCCTAAGAAAAATAGTATTAAATTAGCTTGTGTAGGGGCTACATATTCTTTTAAGATTAATTTTAAAGCATCTGCGAATGCTTGCAATAGACCATAGTATCCTACAGCATTAGGACCAAGTCTTCTTTGCATACTGGCCATAGTCTTTCTTTCGGCTACAGTAACATAAGCAACCACTAATAAAGCGGGTAACATCAATATAATGTTTTCAATTATTGAAATAATAGTAGGTGAATAATTCATTTTTTTTATTTTTAATTCTTTTCTCTGTTAATGTGTGCTAACTTACTAGCCCATTTTTATATTCATATCCAGTAATATCTCTAGATATTCCTCTAGCTCTAATAAGCTAGAAGAGTAATAAAAAGGAATATAGCCAAGCTAACTTTGGTTTTATTGCTTTGTTTAATCTTATAATATTAATAATACTAATTTAGTGCGCTTCGCGCTTCGCGCTTCGCGCTTCGCGCTTCGCGCTTCGCGCTTCGCTACATATTCCTGCAGGCTAGCTTTGTAGCTTTATACACTTTTTTATTATAGTGCTACGAAGTATGCTTGCTAACAAAGTGTATTCATAGCAAGCTCTGCACTTATAGGGAAGGGTTATTTTTATAGCTAGCTGCAAGCAGTAAGCTGCAAATAATTATTGTATAACCATAGCTGCTATTAATGTTTATAAGAAGCATTTAATCTGTTAAATTCATTAACTTTATCTAATATTTGGGAAGTATAGTTAACGTTTTCTTTCTTTAATTTGCCCTCTATTTCTAATCCTTTCTGTAATAAATCATTAATTTCTTGGCCACGTGTTGTTATTAAACGATCAATAATACTTATTCTTCTGCTAAATTTTTCAGCATCAGTGTCCGACATATTACCAGGAACATCTAATGACATATTACCCCCTCCATCTGTTATAACATTTATATTATTAGTTAATATGATATTGTGAAATTGACTTATAAAATCGGAAAGTTGAGGTAATAGTTCATTAATCTTTAAAGTTATTTCTGAAAGCTCTACCGGCGCAGCCATACTTTTTAACGGAAGATCTGCAAATACATGAGGTCTAGGTATATGTATATCTTTATATAATAAAAGATTAATTAGTTTTATTTTCATACTTTTTGTTTTTGTAATTTAATTATAATACGTGCACACAGCGTCACTCGTAGGTAAAAAAAAAGCATATAAGAGCTTTAGTCTGCTTAGCTATTAATGTAGGGCTACGAAGTATGCTTGCGCAGCCCTCCTATTCTTTTTATAGCTAAGCGCAGCTAAGCTTATATACTATATATTAAACTATTCATAGAATAATCTAATACGTTTAAAATTAAAGAAGGATATACACCTAATATAACTGTAAATAATACTAATATAAATAATAAGATAAATTCTCTTTATATACGAGGGCGCTAGCTCGCCGTGCTATCCCTTTCATAGCCTTCATAGCAAGCTTTTTTTCGGCGGCGCTCCCTTCATATTTTCAGAGAAAATCACGAAGCCGCACTAAGCACGAAAAATATGCCCAAGTATAGTCTACAAATCCTGGATATACTTCGTATATCTATTTTTTTTTAATAAAGCTCCTCCGCCGCCCTCACTTTTAAGGAGCCGAAATTAGTAAGTTAGCAAGGTAAAGCTTGATGAAGCGAAGCTATAACAAGCTAAAGCATGAAGAAAGCAAGGGTACCTTGCTTACCCCTCCTCTATAATTCGTGCTTTAGCTTTTACAGCTTAGCTGTAAAAGCTAAAGCAGTAAAGCAGGCCAAGCTTTACAAGCTAAATTAGGTATTAAATGTAGGTATTAAATATTATGATCGAGAAGCAAAAATAGCCAAAAAAAAATTTTTTTATTGATTTAATAGACTATTTATTATTTACAAACTTAACCGGGGTATAATATTAATATTATACTCTATCTCATCTCAGGGTCGAACTAAGATCTAAATATTAGAAGTATTCTGCTCTGCCATTGAGCTAATGAGACTAGGAATATAACCCCCTCTTAGTATATATATATCCTATATACTAAGATTAGCTATAAGTCCATATTTGTAAGTAAATGGTAACTACTTATCTAATCCTGTTAGATGCGTATGCGGTGAACAAAGGAGGAGCTTTAGCACGAGCTTGCGCCTTTCTAGAAGAAGGCGCAAGCTCTAGCGCTCCCCCCCCCCCCCCCGGTAAACTATAGTTTGCTTTATGGATAGCTTTATTCATTTTTTCTTTAGCCTGGTTATAAGCAGCTTGCGCTAACTAATGCATGGATATAAAATTAACCTGATAAAGATATAAAGCTAAAAACTAAAGCGCAATAATTTTAGCTTTGTAAAGGTAGACTAACAAATGCATGAGGTTTAGGTGGGCTTGATAATCCTCACTCTAAGCTAGTGTAACTTCTATTTAAATTCGCTTGCAGTACGTCTGTGTAGAATCCAGGAGTTAATCAAGGATTTCTAGATGCAACTTTTCCTTCCACTAGTTGTGAATATACAATATATAAGAATAATCAAGCAGCTATTACACTTACTATAGAACCTATACTACTGATTAAATTTCAACCTGCAAAAGCATCAGGGTAATCACTAATTCTTCTAGGCATTCCTTGTAAACCTAAGAAATGTTGTGGGAAGAATGTAAGATTACATGTGTGGACTATATCTTAACCTTTTAATATATTAAAAGATTTCCTTCGTGTAGTCTCTGAGGATCCTACTCATAACATGGCTTGTTATTTTGGTTTCCTGCTGATTGTCTAGATACACTTAAGATTTTTACTTTAATATTTATTAAAGTACTTAAGCTTTATGAGAGTTTCCAGCATATAGAAGGATTGTAAGGGGCTAATCTTACGCTTTTTGTCTAGGTAATGATTGTAATATTCATTTATTATTGTTAATAGTTACCCATTCATTTGTATCAAGATTATTTTTTATTAAACTTCATCTAACTTTAAAATGGTTTTTAGCAGCATTGATAGAAGGGAAAACTAATTCCTCCTCTAATTCATTGTAACAAAATACGAATTTACCTCCTATTCCATATTGAGGAGATAATTTACCTTTTAATCCTTTACTAGGATGACTATTAGTTTCATAGAATAATTTTATTCCTTCAATAATAGATTCTTTTGTTTCATCCGGCGCGAAGCTCGTAGTACTACCAAATTTAGGGTGATTTTGCTTACTAAGCTTTTCTTTTAATTTGTTAATAGTTTCAATACTATGCTTGAAACCTGAACTACTACCTGCAATAGTTAAAACATTATATACAGGTTTATAGTGATCTATCCACTTTTGTTCTAAATCTAAACAAACTTTGGGATTATTATCACAAAATTCTTTAATTCCTAAAGAAAAATTATCTAAACCGTATTTTTTCATTGCTCTAATAATTACAGGGCGCGAAGCTCCGGCTGGTTTATCTGAATTATAATAATAATAATAAATTGCCATTCTTCTAGTTAAATTAACACTGCTACCAACATATAATTTATTAGTTTTGTTATTTATAAAAACGTATATACCTGCTTTTTTTCTTAACAATTTATATATATCTTTTTTACTTTCTTGTACATTATTAAAATAATGAATAAACTCTTCAGGATTAGGTGTACCTTTAGGTGCGCCACCTACCTTTGTTATAGAGCTATACAATCTTTTTACCTTAGCAAAAAGTCTTCCCGTTTGTCTAACCCCTATGAATAAAAGTCAGAATTGAACTTTAGCTAAATTTAAGTTATAATTTAAACCTAATATTTTCGGTATTCAGAAATATCATCCTGCAAACATTGCGAATACAGCTCCCATACTTAAAACGTAGTGGAAATGAGCAACAACATAGTAAGTATCGTGGAAAGCTATATCAAGTGATGCATTGGCTAATACAACACCACTTACGAATAAAATACATTAATCATTTAATCTTTCATAACTAAATATGTAACCATTATAACAACCCCCTATTTTAGCATATTTTTTAATTGTACTATGACTAATATTTAAGTCTCTTTGTGCATCCGTTACTCCTTCATACTTACGTATGAAATTTTTATTAGTATCATACACAAATATTCCTTTTCTAATATGACTCATATTATTAATATCTAATATTAATTCTTTACATTCTTTATCAGTCCAATTAGAAATTAAAGGATTATCACTTATATTATAAGGTATATTGGTAAAATATCATTCACCTCTAAATATAGTTTGCTCTTTTATAGCCTCAACAATAGTAGGGTGATTAGATTTAATTAAATGAGCTAAAGACGAAACGGAAGGAAAAATAACCAATAAATTTTTAAAGGAATCATAAATATAAACAGGATAAGCTGATTTAGCTTCCATCATTCTTACTTTACTTTCCATAGAATGACTTTTATTATAAAAAGGATTATTTTCACCTGTTAAAGCTTTAGCAATTAAACCTTTAGTTGTATCACTATGTACTCTATTACTAGCCAATTCAGATAATAATTGTTTAGTTTCTTCTGTGTGCTTATATCCTAAAGAAGAATAACCTTGCTTTAATACATTATAATAAGGCAATATAGATGTTATATAATAAGTCTCTCTAACAGTTAAAACCTGGGGTTCTACATACTCCACTATTAGTAAAGTAAAGTTAGATTGACCATACTTAAGTAAAGCTTTTACAATGGGCATATTAGCATTTTGTCTACTTTTTAAAAAAGTATTGTTAAGATAATTTTTCATTCTAGAAGCTAAGTTAATAGAACTACCTATATAAGAATGCCCGTTTATGTTATTTATTAGACAGTAAATCCCTGATTTATCTTTTTGTTCTTTTAAAATAGAAGATCTATCCTCTTTAAATTGATAATATATCTTTAGTGGAGCTACCCCAGCTAAAGCTACTAAATTTTTCGTATTATCTTCTTTACTAGAAGTTGAATAATGGTTACGTAAGCTATAAATAGAGAGCTTGCGCCTTGAATTAAAACTATTGTTACTAAATGAATGAATTAATGTATTTTTATTTCATGGACTATATCTTCTCGTAAATATTTTACGAGGATCGCGTGTAGTCTCTGAGGGACCTACTAGAGCATTAAATACCCGTTGGTTCCCTGCTGATTGTTCAAAATTATACATTGTCACTGAATATAATTCTAGTAGTATAATTGTCAGAAGTTCCCAGCATATAGCGATCTTTAAAGGGAGAACTAAGTGGTTTATTAATCCTCCTATTGTAAACATAAATACAAAACCTAATGAGAACAACATAGAAGGTGTCATTTTTAGAGATCCTCCATAGCAAGTAGCTAATCATGAGAATATTTTTATACCTGTAGGTACAGCAATTATTAATGTAGCAGCTGTAAAGTAGGCTCTTGTATCTACGTCTAATCCTACTGTATACATGTGATGACTTCATACTATAAATCCTAATATTCCTATAGACATCATAGCATACACCATACCTATATAACCAAATATTGGTTTATTTGAATTAGTTGATATAGTTGTACTAATTATACCGAAAGCAGGCACAATTAATATATAAACTTCAGGGTGTCCGAAGAATCCATTTCTTCAAATTTAACTTACTTATTAATTCTCTTGTTAAATCCAGGTACCTGTGGTATAGTAATCCAGGGCTTGTGCGTATATCTATAATACGGAAGAAATCGACTGTACATTAAGCAGCATTTCAGCCACCTACCAGTGAACCAGTCTGTAGCGGTCACTTAAATAACCGACGGTCTTCGAACGAGAATATTCATTGACCGTTAACACTAGTATTGCTAGTATTATTATTAACTTTTCCTTATATTAAGAGGGCTACACTTTGTTAGGGCTGCGCTAGAGCTTGCGCCTTCTTCTAGAAAGGCGCAAGCTCGTGCTAAAGCTCCTCTAAAAAAAAAAAAAATATATTTTTTTTATATAGCTCCGCCTTAATATGTACAATAACATATATTCAATCATATATGTATTATACTTAAGAGTTGCAAGTAATATTGACTAAATACTAACTAAATCTAAGGTATATTCAATATAGAATATTTACTCTTTCGGATCTTATATCTTTTTACATCTGTCCTGAGAGTTTCATAACTTGTACGTTAAACCTTGACTTTTTTTCCCATATTTTAATTAAATTTATTAATTAATCTAGCTTTTTCTTTTAATTCAATCCTTTTTATGGGATCTAAATGATTTTTATTTAATAAATCAGCATGTACTTCTTTTCATGCTATATACGAAGCAGATTTTTTCGTAATTAATTTATAGTTATCAAAATAAGTGAATATATTCTTACAGTTATCTAATCCACCTATTCTATATTCATAGACATTGTGACCTGAAGCATGTTTTGATACTTTACCCCCATTAAATAATAAACAAAGATGTTCAAGTATTTTAACATTTTGCTCTCATTTTTGAGCAATATTAAAATTAAAACTAAATCCTTTATCTTTATTTATGGAACAAGTAAAACAACCTTCTCCGTCAGTAAAACCTAAAAGTCAATTGTTATCTAAACTGGGTAAAATTGAAGAATGTTTTACTTCAACTGTATCTAATCTAATTCTTCCTTTAGATACTCATGCATTAAATCCTTTCACAAATTCTTCAAACTTTCCCTTTATACGTGGTAATATAAGATTACCGTTAAATAAATGAACAAATAATTCGATTTCTTTTTTATTTTGAGTAACATATCTACTTGTAACTTTTGATTGAGGTATTACTTTACCAAATCCTAAAGTTTCTTGTATAAATTCTAATACATAAATATCTATATTACTTTGTGTAATAACGAAACAAAGATCGCCTCTTTTATTTATTATAAAAGATCCTTCACCCTCTGTAAATCCTATGAATCAAATTAAGAATTTTTCTGAAGGTAAAGAATTGCCTGGTAAATATTCATTATATTTAAAGTAAAAAGACTCTAAGTTAAAATTACAGAGCTCGCGCCTTGAAGAAGTACTATACTTTAATTTAAATGAAAAGCTAGATTTATTGGCTATTTTAATTATACCTATAACAGCTAAAATTGAATAGTTAATTAAAATATCTCTCAAGAAAAGATGTTGGAATAATATAGGATCTCCTCCACCAGCTACTTCAAAGAATGATGTATTAAAATTTCTATCTGTTAACACCATAGTTATACCACCAGCTAATACAGGTAATGATAATAAAAGTAATACTGCTGTTATAACTACTGCTCATCCAAATAATGCTAATTTATGTAATCTTATTCCTGGTGTTCTCATATTTACAATTGTTGTTATAAAATTTATCGATCCTAATAAACTACTTACCCCTGTTAAATGTAAAGTAAAAATAGCAAGATCTACACTTGGTCCGCTATGACTTTGTAATCCTGATAATGGAGGATAAAGTGTTCAACCTGTACCTACTCCACCTTCAATTATGGCTGAAAATACCAATAATATTAAACTAGGGGGTAATAATCAGAAACTTATATTATTTAATCTAGGGAATGCCATATCTGGACCACCTACCATTAAAGGCATTAAAAAATTACCAAACCCACCTATTAATGCAGGCATAACCATGAAGAATATCATTAATATAGCGTGAGCTGTAATTACACTGTTATATAATTGATTATTAGAAATATATTGAACCCCTGGCCCACTAAGTTCAAGTCTAATTAACACTGAAAAGGCTGTACCTAATAATCCAGAGAAAAGGGCGAATATTAAATACAATGTACCTATATCTTTAGCATTTGTTGAATTAAATCATCTTTCCAGACCCATAGACATTTGGGATCTTAATGTTAAACTAGGCTGGTGGGAACAACTTTCCTTATCTAAAGACAAAATTAGGAAATTATTTAAGTACTTTTTGTGAACATAATTTTTCACTTAAAAGTTATTAACTAATATTTTTAATTAATAATTACAAGCGAACTTACTCTGCGTTGCAAAAGCAAGCTCTATTCCTCTAGCTATCCTCCACTAAAGACTAAATTTAAGAGCTTTAGCACGAGCTTGCGCCTTTCTAGAAGGCGCAAGCTCTAGCGCAGCCCTATTATAAATTAATGTAAATGTAATAACTGTTCTACAATCATATTATATTTTAATTTTAGTGTATTTTCTGTAATTCCTTATCGGCAGATTTTTCGGCGAAGCCGAAAAATACGCCTAGCACTAGCTAGTGCTAGTTACTACTAAAAAATATATAAGTGAATAATAATCATCTGGTTTAGCTTATTTCTGCTACTTAGTTTTAAACTGCAGTAATAAACCATCCAACCTGATAATTTATCAAATTTTTCGATTATGGTTACTAATAGTGTAATATACGGGGTATATGCTTCTAGTTTGCTAGCTTGTGAATACTAACTGGCTAAGTATATACTCGCATTCTAGCTGCCATAAAAGTACTATTCTAAAATATTTAAAATACAAATATTTATTTTCGCATACTTTTGTTTGCTTAGCCTCTTCTTGTTTTCTTCGTACTTAATTTTGGCTGATTTTCCGAAGAAAAATTATAGGCGGAGCTATATAAAAAAAAATATATTTTTTTTTAGGGAGCTACTATTCCGGCGAAGCAGCCGTATAAAGCTTTAGCTCTATTTCATAGCAGCAGGCTTAACAGAAAAGCAGGCTACGATCATTTATATAATAACGACCATCGTGGCTATTTAGTGTAATTATCATAGTATAGTTAAGCTATAGGGTAGCTTGCGCAGTCCTCTGTGGTATTTCATAGCAAGCTAGCTATGCTTTATAAAAAATAAAAAATTTTTTTTTATAGCCCTCCGAGAGCTTTAGCTTTAGCTTTATAAAAAAAAATATTGCGCAGCCTTCTAGAAAGCGCAAGCTCTAGCCCCAGCCTTCATAGCAAGCAGCAAGCTACTAAAATGTATTTAGGCGGAGCTAGCACTCTCGTGCATTTTTTTTTTTTAAGCAAGGGTAGCGGGCAAGAATATAGTAATACTATAACAAAAATTCATCTATATTAATAGTAACTTATTTATATTTATATATATTAGTTAATATATAATTAATAAGCGATTAAAACTTATTTTATAAGGTAACGAAGAGCGAACTTTAGCTTGCTAGCAAGCTACAAAAAAAAAATATATATTTTTTTTTCGAGCTTTGCTAAGCCTTGTTAACGGAGAGAGGAACTTTACTAAGCCTTCATAACACTGCCCCTTAAGGGCAGTGCTACTAAATAAAAAAGATTAAGGAGGAATTGAACCTCGTACAAATGATCTGCAATCACCGTGTAAAACCTTCTACAATCTTAATCTTTGCCCAGTACTACAAAGCCAGCACCTTGTTTAGGGCTAGACATATTTTTCGGCTTCGGCGGGCTATAAAAAAAATTATTTTTTTTTAGCCCGGCTGCGCTAGAGCTTGCGCCTTATAGAAAGGCGCAAGCTCTAGCTAAAGCTCCCCCCTAATTATTTGGAAGGAGCCCACCAGCTCTAACTTTAATGTGCTTTAGCTATAAATATAAAGCACTAGCTAGCTAGCTAATAAATAGCTAGCTAGTAGTAACAATACAGCACTACTCTGTAGTCAAGGGCAAGCTTTACACAGCGTTATACTTATATATTTTTGGCATTATTTTGTAATTCTAAATCTACAAGAGTATTTTCTAATATACTTACTGCCGGTAATATAAATAAGAAATGAGAAAAATACAAGGCAGTACTTAATTGTCCTATTTCTATAAACGGGCTCTCTACGTGTTTAGCTCCTAATTGCATTAACATTAAAAAATTCACTAAAAACAGGTAGAAAGCTATCTTGCTTAGGGGTCTAAATTGTAAACCTTTAGTTAGCCCTAAATCAGCTTTAGGTAATAGTAAAATAATTAGTATTGCAGCTAACATTGCGATAACTCCTAATAATTTATTAGGTATAGATCTTAAAATAGCATAGAAAGGTAATAAATATCATTCAGGTACTATGGCAGGTGGTGTTTGCATAGGATTAGCCATTATATAATTATCACTATCACCTAAAACATTAGGCATAAAGAATACAAAGATACCTAAAACAAATATAAAGATAAATATAGTTATTAAATCTTTAAATAAGAAATAAGGAGCCATAGGCATTCTATCATAATATACTGGTACTCCTAAAGGATTACTTGATCCAGCTGTATCATGTAAAGCTATCATATGCATTAAAACTAATGCCGCTAATATAAAAGGTAATACAAAATGTAAAGCAAAGAATCTGTTTAAAGTTGCGTTATTTACGCTAAAACCTCCTCAAATGACAATTTGATTATGTATAATTTTTAATTTATACTTTATATCCTTTCAGATATAATTAGACTATGTCTTGAATTTTATATAATACGTTGCTATATAGCTAACATTATAAAACCCCGGGGTTATCGTGTTGAGCTTATTGTTGGTTTAACTCACTCATTAGTCGTTGAACGTCCTTAATTCATTTTAATTAACCGAATTAAGTTCCGCTACAAATAATTTAATAACTAGGAGGTAAGTTTGTTATTAAATGTTCTTGTAATTTTCCCCATTTGCCACTAAAAAAATAAGGCAATAGCTCGAGCATAGCTTATAGAATAGCTAGCCTTATCTTTTTAAGGAGCCCGTTCTACAGTTTAGGGTAATGTAATTTACTATAACGCATAGAATTCTGTAAATTACTTAATCATTTCATATATTGAATGTACTTTAATCCAATTAAAGGGTGTAAACCTTCGAAAGAAAATAAATTTATAACTGTTTGAATATCAGATTTAGAACTAACACCAAACTGATTAAAATTATTAGTAGTGTCTATTTTTCTTCTAGTATTAAACACTAATTTAAATGCTTCAAATAAATTTGTATGTATTCTTTGTTTTAATTGAAAACAACCATCATTATTGCTTTTAATAAAAAAAGAACCTTCTGAACATGTAAATCCTACAATTCAATTTTTAAAGAAATATAATAATGTGTAATCTTTTGCATTTTCCGGTAATTTAAACACATCTTCAATGTTGTCTCTTGATGGTATTTTATCAAACATTTTTATATCATTTTTTAGAATATGCATAGCCAAATTAAACTGATTAATTCTAGTTTCAGTTAAAAAGAATATGTTATTATGTATTAATAAAGGAAATAAAACTTCTTGTAACTCAGTTCTATTTATTACTAATTTACAACTTGGACTTCTTAAATCTTTATATACATTTACACTACCCAATTTTAAAGTAGAATGAATATATTCTAAAGTTGAAATATCTTCTATGTGTAAAGAAATAACTAATTTCATAGTTATAAATCCTTTAGTTGTTTTAGTTATTTGAATATAACCATCTCCATCTATTAATCCGACTAAAAAGGCTAAAAAAGATGGAGGTAGGTTAACATAATCTCTTTTATCTAGGCGCAAGCTCTTATTCATTTTCTTTAATGCGTTTTTATGTACATTACCTATTGTAGGTAATATTGAATATATGAAAATCATACTAATACCCAAAACTGTAGTTTTTATTGACTCAACTATGTCTTGTCCAATTCATGGAACAGCACTAATTAAATTAGTAATAACTGTAGCACCTCATAATGACATTTGTCCATAAGGTAAAACATACAAGCTTGCTTATTTACTTGCATTTCCATATTTATCAGTTTCATACTTAATTGCAGCTTGCAACATATTAATATCTGCATAAGGATGGATATTTGTATCTTTTATATATATACAAGGTTGTGTAATATGAATACGTATAGAAGGCTTTTTAGCTCATCTAAAACCAAAAGTATATAGATTACATGTAGAAATATCCTTTTCTAATAAATCAGTCAAGATTTTTTCTTGATGTAAAGTCAAGTTATATTCTCTAGTGGGAAAACCCATGTAGTGACATCTTTTATTCGGTTCCACAGATTCATTAGTAGTAATTTGTATAAATATTTTTCTGGAGAGGGGATAATCTCTATTTGGGTTAGGGTTCCGAAAAAGTAAGTCTCAAGTATAATTTGCGTCTTTTAGACTTGAAATAGGAGGATTTGAATTAGTTTCCATTAAAAATATATATATGTTTAATAGCAAGGCTATTACTAAAAATATTCATTCTATATGTATATGAGAAATTTTATCCAAAAACCACCCTATATCATAAAAAGGTATTGTAACTATTAATAATGGGAACGATAGATAAGGAGAAATTGAACTTTCTAAAACTATTGGATCTTTATTAAAACTAGTTACTTTACCTGATTTAACATAAATAAGCTTTTTATATATATACCTGCCAAAATATAGATTAGTTGATTTTACTAAAAAATAAGCTAGAATAACTTTGAATTCGTATATTCTACTAGTTAAATTATATTTAACTAGAAGCCTCGACTGTGCATTAAGCAGCATTTCAGCCACCCACCAGTGACCCAGTCTGTCGCGATCCTCTAGAGAACCGACGATCTCTTATTATATATTATAATACTTTGATCGTTTTCACTAGTATTGCCAAAAAATTAGAGGGGCAACTTCTAGCTTGCTAAGCGCAAGGAACTTTGTTCACCGCCTTAATTTTTCAATAACCCCGTCGGGTTATTCCACTTTTATCTTATTTTCTTCTAGAAGTTACATAAGAAATTTAACTTGTGGGACTATAGATTAATAATAGTTTATTTGTAATTTACAATTCAACGTTTTAATAGTACTTTCTTTTCAGTTTTTAAAGCTCTATATATTGTTTTTTTGTTACAATTTAAGCTTAAAGCCGCATCAGTTATACTACTATATTCACCAAACACTGTGTTATTCTCAATATTATAAAGTATAATAGGGCGCTCCGCTCCAGAAGCTTTTCTCATATTATCTAATGCTTCTTTATTAAACTCTACTTTATTTCTATTTAAAGCACTTTGTATCATTCTTTCTATAGTAGTACTACTAAATTGTTTATTTTTATTTAAGTTACCTATTAACATGCGCCGTTCTTCACTGTAATTAGCTTTCATTTTTATCCTATCTAATTCAGTATGCTTATAACCAAAGCTAGACCCGGCTTCAGTTAATATATTATAATTAGGTAATAAAGATTTTAAATAAAAATCTTCTACATCTATAAGGTTTTTATTATTTTCTACAGTTGTTTTTTCTGTAAATGTTTCTAATACTATAAATACAAAGTTGTCTATACCATATTTATTTACAGCTAACTTTACTATCTTACTTCCAGTAAGATTGATTAAATGTCTGTAGAATCTAGTAAATAACTTATCAGTAGAAGCAGATCCTACATAAAAATCATTAGTAATCTTATTTAAAATTAAATAAACACCACTTAGACCTTTTGTTTGATCTTTAATCTTATCTTTAGTATTTACATATCTAAGATCTTCAAATATAAAAACTGGTTTTATATTTTTATCTGTTAAAAATTCTGAAACAATTTTAGAGGAGGGCTGATTATTTACTGAAGAAGTACTGTAACATCTTACTTTTTTAGATAAGTACCATTATATCTTGTTGAATTAAAATTCACACCATTATTAAACCATTTTGGGCTATGTTGGTAACCCAGGAATCCTGTAACTATCATAACGATAAGGATTATTGTACCTATAACTCATGTCAATGTTCTTGGTGCTCTATATGATGCGTAGTATATACCTCTTCCTATGTGTAAGTACACTAAAAAGAAGAAAGCTGATGCTGTGTTACTATGTAAGTAACGTACTAATCATCCATTGTTTACATCACGCATAATATGCTCTACAGAATTAAATGCTTCTAATACTGAGGGATTATAGTGCATTGCTAAAGTAACTCCAGTTACAATTTGTATAACTAAACAAACTAATAATAAAGATCCGAAATTTCATAAGTAACTTATATTACTAGGTTGTGAAGCGTCTATTAAATAACCATTAGCTAATTTTAATAAAGGGTGATTTTTTAATATTCTCATAATAATTATAATTTATTTATAGGGTATATAAATATATTTATATAGCAAGCTTATTTCTTCCTGCATAGGAAGGCTATGTAATAAAGCATAGCTTTATAACATAGCCAGCCAATAATGGGTATATATTTATTTATTTTTTTTTTTTAGTATTCTTAGATAGCCCACAGTAAGGTGCTAGCTATATTTCATAGCTAGCGCCTTACTGTGAACAGCTAGATGTATACATTAAGCTGTATAATTTACAGAACTATTCATCGGTAACTTTTACAGTACGAAGTTCCAGGCTAGCTATAAAAAATTACTTTTTTAGCTAGCTTTATGATTCCTACCTTGCAGGAATAGAACTTTCCTCCTTTGTGTGCTATGAATATATTTTTTTATTATCCTGATATTATGTATCCATATCCGGACAGGATATGAATTAGAAGCTTTGCAGAAAAATACGGCTGCTTCGCCGGAATAGATGCTCCCTATAAAAAAATTGGCGTAGGAGTACACTTAGTTAGGGCTGCTTCGTCGAAAGAGAGCTCCTCGTAAAAAACTATTAAATTAGCACATACACATACTGTGTTCCCCTATCAGTTCTAACTCGATAGCTTTCTAGTGCCAGGAAACACTACGCGCTTTAGATCACACCGTGGTAGATTATATTCCACCGCCTACAAATTGTATAGCTAGAAGAGCAGAGAAGTTGTATGCTACAACTGTGGACAATTCTTATCCTTATCCCTACGGATAAGGATAAGAATTAGATTAGGATCAGCTCGCATATTATTTATGTATCCTCCCTACCCCTGCGTATTTCATAGGGTAGCTTTAGCATGAGCTTGCGCCTTTCTAGAAGAAGGCGCAAGCTCTAGCGCAGCACTGATTATAAAAAAAAAATATATTTTTTTTATAGCTCCGCCTTCATAGCCAAAGGAATAACCGAGCAAGCTATTATAGCTCCTTAGCTCCGCTTAAAAAAAAAAAAAATAACGTTAGCTGCGAAGCTCTACTAAAGCTCCAAGGTTAAAAACTATTATATAACACTTTCCCTCTTCGAGCTTGCTCTAACGCTTTCCTAATGAAACGAGAGGAGCTAGCTTTGTCTTATTCGAATAATATCCGCACATGAATAAGAGGGAGAGCTTGCCCCCCCCCCCCCTCGCTTTACTCTTTCATTATCACCTCTCTAGAAAACAGATTAAAGCTGTAAAGCTAAGCCAGCTAAGTTAGTAGGTATTAAATATTATGATCGAGAAGCAAAATAGCCAAAAAAAAATTTTTTATTGATTTAATAATAGACTATTTATTATTTACAAACTTAACCGGGGTATATTATTAATATTATACTGTATCTCATCTCAGGGTCGAACTAAGATCTAAATATTAGAAGTATTCTGCTCTGCCATTGAGCTAATGAGACTAGGGGTATTAACACTTTATAAATATACTACGAATGTTTGCAATACGTTGCACCCCGTAAGCAAGCAAACATGCACTCCTTTATTATAATATTTATAGCTTACCTTTATTTACGCCTAATACAGCAGTATGGAGAGTATAACTATACCTCAGCACCTCAGCCTGGGTTAGAGTAATAGTAAAAAATACGTTTTACTCGCAACCCTGAGATAAGGCCGACTATATATTCCAGGATATCATAGTGCAGGTTAGTATCTATATCTAAAAAAAAAGGCTATAGTCCCATTAATAAATATATTTATATTTATTACAAATTAATCCTAGCTTTTAGGAGACGAAGTCTCCTAAAAGCTAATAGCTATAAATTAAGGCGGGCTATTGAATAGAGTTCCTCTTATCGAGGGGTGCTAGAACGAAGTCCCGCTATAAAAAAAAAAATTTCTTTTTTTTTTTAGCTCGAACGATATTTCCTTCGGAAACCGCTGCGCAAGCTAAAGCTACCCTATAAAGGTGGGCGATAGGCGTAAAAAAAAATGTATTTTTTTTTAGACATCTAGCTGGCGCGAACTTCGTTCGCGCCAGCTAAAACGTGCCCTCGTGTAAACTAACCCTTAGAGGGGGCGAACGAAGTTCCTCCCACTAGTTAGAAATTAAAGAACGATCTTTATATAACATAAGAATTACTAAGCTTGCTATTGTAATAGAATTTACTACGTCATCTACTACCTGAACAAAAGTAAAAATAGATAAGTAGAAGCAAATTCCTATTAAAATATAAAGAGCGTAATTAGTTACGACTCCATTACTTAAGCTAGAAATTATTTTACTAGCTTTAGTTAAAATAACACCAAATCCATAAGGACCTATTGATTCAATACTACCTTTATCTAAAACTTTTGTCGTTTGACCTCCTATCTCTAAAACTGAATTAACAATGTATTTATTATAAAAGAATTCAACTAAGAAACGTTGATTAAAGAAACCATAAATATAATATCCTAAATTAGATAATTTAAAGTTAGATATTATATTTGGCATAAATTCTGAATATATTATAGCTAATGCTGAGAAAGAAACAGTAAGGATAAAAGGAATTAATTTAAATATAGTAGGTACACCAAATTCAGTGTCAATCATTATTTCATGAACAGGGTGAATAAATATACTATTGTCTATAAAGAACCCTGAACCTAAACCTATGAAAATATCTCTAGTGATATATCCAAAATATATCGAGAATACAGCTAATATCACTAAAGGTAAACTGATAAATATATCACTTTCATGTGCATTTCTATAATAATTAACTGGTCCATTAGGATTAGTTAAGAAAGTTAAGTATATAACTTTAACTGAATATAGTGTAGTAAATATAGCCCCAATTACTGCTATAACATATACATCGATACTACTAAAATGATATTGACCATAGGCAGATTCTAATATAAAATCTTTACTATAAAATCCTGTCATAAAAGGGAAAGCAACTAAACTAAGACTAGCTATTAATATCACAGAATAGGTTAAAGGTAGGAATGATATTAATCCCCCGTATTTTCTTAAATCTTGATTATCTACTACTGCGTGTATAACTGCTCCTGCCCCTAAAAATAATAATCCTTTATAGAAGGCATGATTTATTAAGTGAAATATTGCTACATTATAAGAAGATAAACCTATAGCTATCACCATCATACCTAATTGACTCATAGTAGAATATGCGATAATTTTTTTTATATCTTGTTGAAATAATCCTATTAATGAACTAAATATTGTAGTAATAGCTCCTAATCATAAACAGATTAATAATACAGCAGAGCTATATTCTATTAAAGGTGATGAACGAATTAATAAATATACTCCCGCTGTAACCATTGTAGCTGCATGTATTAAAGCAGATACCGGTGTAGGACCCTCCATGGCCATAGGTAATCAGATATGAAGACCTACTTGAGAACTTTTTGCCATTGCACCTATCAATAGGCATATTCCTATAATTGTTGTTATATTTTCATTAATGTAAGGAGCTAATGAGAATACAGTACTATAATCTAAAGTCCCTAAAGTTCATAATAAGATAAACATACCTATCATTAAGAAAGCATCTCCAACTCTATTAGTTAAGAAAGCTGAAAGAGAACTTTGATTAGCCGCTATTCTAGTGAATCAGAAACTAACTAATAGATATGAACAAACACCCACACCTTCTCATCCGACGAACATAACTAAATAATTATTACCAGTTACTAGTATTATCATCATAAAAGTGAATAAACTTAAATAACTAAAGAATCTTTGATTGTGGGGATCGTGACTCATATATCCTATTGAATAAAAATGAACTAAAGAACTGATTATTAATACAGGTATTAACATTGATACTGTTAAACTATCAAATTGAAAGTTTCATGCCATATTAAATGATTCGTTATCTAATCATTTAAATAAATTTATTGAAACGGGATTATTATTAAATCCTACTTCAAAAAAGCTAATGATAGCTAATATTGTAGTTATCATTATACTTAAACAACCTAAAATACGGCTACCTGTAACACCGACTTTTCTACCAAAAAAACCGGATACTATAGATCCTAATAAAGGTAATATAATTATACTTAAATACATTATTTATATTCTATTGCAATACTTCCTCTTAGTCTATAAAAAGCTACTAAAATAGCTAAACCGATAGCAGATTCTGCACCAGCAACTACTATAATGTATATAGCATATGTTTGTCCTATTATATCATCAATATTAACAGAACTTACCAATATTAAGAATGTTATAGATAATAGCATTATTTCTATAGAAATAAGCATTAATATTATATTTTTTCTATTAAATACAAACCCTAAGATTCCTATTAAAAAAAGTACTAAAGTTAAATTCATATTTTATCTAAAACTACTAATTGTTCGGTGGTGGCCTGCACGAATGAGAGCGAGCTTTAGCATGCAGATTTACAGCTTTAGCTTGCTGATTTATAGCTTTAGCTTGCGCTGCGATTTTCTCCGTAGGCGCCAGCTCACCGGAGGGAGAGCTGGCTATGAAGGCAGAGCTATATAAAAAAAAAATATATTTTTTTTTATAGGGAGGGCTCCGTTCTTCTAGAAAGGCGCAAGCTCGTGCTAAAGCCCCCCCTTTGTTAGCGCTGCTTCGCCGAATTAGAACCTCCTCTCCCTACTCTATAAGGAATAGTAACAGGAATTAGCAAGCTATATATAAAGCAAACAGCTTAAAATATAAGCTACAGCTTTATCATACTTTATAGATTACGTCTAGGTATGGCTAATAGTAGCTTTATTAAGTACGGCGCAAGCTCTGTTTTAATAAGCTAGTATCCATACGCAAGCTATATATAAGCAAACCCTTAGTTATAAGTATAACTATCGATAAACAAAATTATCGATAAACAAAATTATCTATAACTATACTAAGGATACTGCAGACTTGAACTACAACAAAGATGACCGAAGCATCTTGTTCTACCATTAAACTAATATCCCTTTATTAATAGCAGGCAAATATTTCATATCACTAAGACAGAGCTTTAGCTTGCTTGGATAAGCTAAAGCCTTACTTATAAATGTACTAAGGATATTGTAGACTTGAACTACAATCATGATGACCGTACCATCTTGTTCTACCATTGAACTAATATCCCTTTAGTAGCGCGAGCGAGCTCCCCTCCTATAAAATAGGAGGGGAGCTCGCGCTACTACTAATTTATTAATTTAACTTTATACATTATGAGCTTGCGCGATTTTCTCCGAGAGCTTTAGCTTGCGCAGCGATTTTCTCCAAGAGCTTTAGCTTGCGCAGCGATTTTATCCGAAGGCGCCAGCTCACCTATAGGGCGAAACTAGAGCTAGCTATAGAAAGCTAGTCATAGCGAACAAAATACCTCGCTCTATTAAACTGAATATAGTCAATGCACAAATTTATCTATATTTACAGATTCTATAACTATAGGCATAGAACTATGAAGAATACCACATATTTCTGAACATTGCCCATAGAATACTCCTTCTCTATTTATGAAAACGGATACTTGGTTTAATCTACCTGGATAAGCATCACATTTTATACCTAAAGATGGACAAGCAAAAGAATGTATAACATCACCAGATGTTATTACAAATCTTATATGTGTTAATTCAGGAACTATTACTCTATTATCAACCTCTAACATTCTTAATCCTCCATCTTCTAAATCAGAATCTGGTACTATATAAGAATCAAATTCTATAAATTCTTCATTTGAATCTATGAAATCAGGATATTGGTAACTTCAGTATCATTGATGACCTTCAGCTAAAATAGTCATAGAGGGGTCATTAACTTCATCCATCAAATATAACAATTTGAAAGAAGGGAAGGCTATTAATATTAATATAACTGCAGGAGTTATAGTTCATATTAATTCGATTAATGTACCGTGATTTAAGTATTTATGTGATATTTGTGTTTTAGTTGAGGCAAAATTTTTTATTATAGAAAATAATATTCATCCTACAGCAAATAAAATTAAAACTAAATAGTACATAATATTATCATGAAGTTCCACTAATCCTTCCATTTGTGGAGTAGCACTGTCTTGGAAATAAATACCTCAAGGCATAGGTGCATCAAAATTAATAAATGTATTAAATAAGTGTTTCATATATAAATTTTTAATATATAATTTCTAATTATATCTTTTTATCTACACCCTTTAACTGTAGCTTTCACCTTTCACTGCTATAAATACGCTTTGTTAACAGGCTCGATCGAGCTACACATAGATAGCACGAATTAGAAGCTACAGGGACTGTAGTATTAATATAATAGAATTGCCGCCCGTTGTAAAGGTAGCTCTAGCTTTTAGCTTTATATATGTGGGCTACAAAGAGCTGCTAGCGGATTCCGTAGAGAATAGCCTACTTCGTTAGCCCTCCTTATAAAAATAATAAAAATATAGTCCAGCTTTAGCTTTTAGCTTACTTGCTTTTAGCTAAAGCAATATTTTAGTAGCTTGCTAGAACGAAGTAAGCCTAAAAGCTAAAGCTCTCGGAGGGCTATAAAAAAAATTTTTTTTTATAAAGCATAGCTAGCTTGCTATGAAATACCACAGAGGACTGCGTAAGCTAGAAAAAAAATACATTTTTTTCTAGCTCGTACTATAAAGCTATAAAAAGTAGCTTGTGCTAACTAATGCTGGGATAAAAAAATATTCCTAGCTTATAGCCAGCTACACAGAAATTAGCTAGTTAAAGTAAAAGCACTCGTAAAAATTAAGAGTACGAGGGCGAGCTTTAGCACGAGCTTGCGCCTTTCTAGAAGGCGCAAGCTCTAGCGCAGCCCTCCTTTGTTAGGGCTACGAAGTATGCTTACGCCGAAATAGAAGCTCGAAAAAAAAAATACAATTTTTTTTTTTACGCCTAAAAAAAGATTATTATTATACAACATATAATAATAATAAAGCCATCATTAAAGCAAATAAGGCAGTTGCTTCTGAGAAAGCAAACCCTAATATTGAGTATGAGAATAATTGATTTTTTAAGGATGGATTTCTAGCCACTCCTATAATTAGACACCCAAACACTACACCTATACCAACTCCAGCACCTGCTAGACCAATAGTTGCTAATCCCGCTCCAATAAGTTTTGATGATTCTAACATCTTAAAAATTATATAAAAATGTAAATGTGAATGTATTGAAATAAAGAATATCGTGTCCTTAGCTAAGTAAATTAGCTAACCATATAATAGGAGGAGGGCTGCCTACTACTTAAGATACTAGGTAGCTTCCCTCCTATTAAGGTTATGGTTATATTTAGAAATTATTTGTAGCTTGCGTAAGCTAAAAATAGTAGTTTCACAAATTAATACGCTAGGCTATTAGGGTGGAGGCTAATATATATAATAGTTTAACGGGCGAGCTTTAGCTTGTTAATTACTATTATTAGTAAGCTAAAGCCTTCATACTCTTTTTATAAGGGAGCTTTATAAAGGCGAGGCAAGCTCTATAACTTGCTTATTTCTATTCGTGTTTAGTATAGCTTTAAGCTAACGCAGTAATAGCTTGAGCTTGCACTAGTTTTTAGCGCGAGCCTCTGTGAAGGCTTTAGCTTGCGGATTTTTATTTGATAAATCTGCTATTCCCTACGGGGGGGGGGGAAGCTCCAGCAAGCTCGCCTTCATAGCAGAAAAATCCGTAAACTAGAAAATTAGCAAGTTAAGGGGCGGTGTGTATGACCTTTAGCACTAATGAATGCGGAGCTGGCGCCTTCATAGCGAGCTCGCTATGTTTTATAAAAAAAAAATATATTTTTTTATAGGGTAGCTTTAGCTTGCGCAGCGATTTCCGGAGGAAATATCGTTCGAGCTTGCTGATTTTACGGCTTTGCCGAAGAGCTTGCTATGAATACACTTTGTTAGCAAGCATACTTCGTAGCCCTTCTTTATAAAAAAAAAATACAAGGAGGCTGCGCGATTTTCCCCGAAAATATGTTGGGGCTGCTTCGCCGAAATAAAAGCAGCTCCTCCGCCTTTATAGCTAGCGGTAACTATAAATCTTCATAGTTAGCGCCCCTTTGCCCGGCTTCAAATAAAATACCGCGATTACAGGGGACTTAATTCTCGCAAACATATCCGATAGATACCAAGCTACTATGGTAGTAACTGAAATTGCAAAGCTGAGAATAACTGTACTCCAGCACTGCATAGCTTTGCTACTAAACACCTGAGTAAAAATTTTACTGCTACTTATGTTCAGTAAACATATTAATAAATTTTTTTGATTTATAAAAATAATTATTGGATTGTCTACTATCTATTTTCAAGGCATTTTTACCTAATTCAAATACAAACCCCGCAGTTATTATACCTATGAAAATTAGCACTACTATTAATCCGTAAATACCATTTTCATATACACTTATACCATATGGATATATTACTAATATTTCTAAATCTAATAAAAGATAAACTAATGCAAATATGAAGAATTTAACACCGAATTGAGTTCTATTTTGACCAAGAAAACTGTGAAAACCACATTCAAAAATACTATATTTTTCTTGGTATGGGTTATGTGGAGCCAGTATGAAATTAAGAAGTAAAAAAACTATTGTTAAAATAGTAACAAAAACAAAAAGAAAAGTTACACTACTCATTTAATTGTTAAATAAAATTTGTACCAATATGGTCAAGGTTGTTAGCTATTAATATTTATTATTAATATTTCAATATATTTCTATATTGTTCAGACTATGTCATTATTACTTTAATACTTAAAGTAATATTGGATTTTATACCACCCTTAGCTAGCGCCCTCTTATGGGTAGGCTAGGCTATTAAGGTAATTTAGTCGTTGAACGGTTTTATTTTAATAAGAGGGCTACGAAGTATGCTAGCTAACAAAGTGTATTCATAGCAAACATACTCCGTTAGCCCTCTTAAAATAAACTACGCTGCAAATTATTTATTAAGACGGGGGCTGCGCTAGAACTTGCGCCTTCTAGAAGGCGTATTTCCTCTGGGGACGAAGTTCCTGCAAAGCTCCTCCTGCTAAAGCTCTTCGTAGGAACAAGCTTTAGCTTCCCCCCTCTATATTAATAAATCTTTTTGCAATTTATCCAATTTTCAATATTTAATACACAGAGAGCGAGCTTTAGCGCGAGCGCTGCCGGGCTGGCTGGAGGGCCTCTGTGTATTATCTAATGGGGCAACCTATATGCTGTATTTATTATACATTGTATTAAAGTCTATATGAGTTCATATTCTTTCTTATTCTACGTATTTCATTATGTCCTTCCTGTGTTAAGTGATTTTTTGACTCTATTATTTTGGCTGCTTCAGATCAGTCTTTAAAATCTTTGTATTTAACACCTTTAATCTTATATTTATCAAAAAAAGGAATAATCTTATGATTTATATCTTCAAATTTTCTAATAACAAAAATTACAGCTTTTTTATCTTCATGATAATTCAAATTACCACAATTAAAAAAATAACCCAAAAATTTAAACAGTTCATCATCTTTAGCCCCCCCAAGCTCGTACTGAAATACTCTAAAACTTAATGACACTGGTTTATCTACTGACTGTGAAGCATATATTGAAAAAGATCCTTTTCCAGATACAAATCCAGCTATTCATTCAGGGTCAGGTATCACTATATCTTTAACTAAAGGTCTCGCAACCGGTATAGTGTTAGGAAAATTATCTTTAACTAATGAAGATGAAGATAAATTCAATGAAACACCTATATCCACAATTCCTTGTAAACCTTCAGAAGTTAAATCCTCTTGGTTATTTAATTTATTAACAATTAGTTTGAATAAATCAAAATCAGCTCTTTTTTGTGACATTAAATTATATTTATCGAAGTGTGATATTATTATAGCTACTTCTTTTAAAGATCTTACTTTATAAACACATTCCTTATTATAAATCTTAATTGAACCTATATTATTAAAATATGCTTTAATTTCTTTTAATAATGATAAATCTCTTATATCGAGTTTAATTTGAAATCCAGGTCTTACTCTTCATTGGGTTTTTTCTAAATGTACCATAAAAGAACCTTCAGCATCAATAATTCCTGTAATAAATCAAGGACCTATAGGCTTATTTTTGTCGTTTTCAAGAGGGCAGCTAACTTCGTTCGGACTGCGCAAGCTAGAAAAAAATACATTTTTTTCTAGCTTTAGCTTGCGCAGCGACTCCCTGGGGGAATATCCACGCAAACTAAAGCTCTTTCTCGAGGAGCTGCTCCTGCAGCTGCTGCTAGGTGCGCATATTTTTATCGAGGAGGTGCTGCAGCTTGCTGCGCATATTTTTCGGCTTCGCCTTACGAAGTATGCTTTATAAAAAAAAGAAATTTTTTCTATAGCCGGACTCCGTTCCAGCATGCTAAAGCTATAAATCAGCAAGCTAAAGATATAAATCAGCATGCTAAAGCTCCGCCTTGTTGTATAATTATTAATGAATATTGTAGAATAAGTTTTAAAAAAATAAAAACTTATAATAGACTTGTTGTATATTAAATTTATTTTGTTAAAAAATGGCATTGTTTTTTCTTTACCCATGCTTAGCCATTCTTTGTTCATAAATAAAAATAATAGAATAACAAGTGTAATTATAGAAATTACAAAAGAAATAGGACTTGATATAGCTATATTTTTATAGTTAAAGTTTAATTTATTAATTATTTTTTGATTATTATCTAAAACATTACCTTTTAATACTAGATTTTCCAATAATGGATTTATTTTATATTCAGGTAGACTAAAGAACATTTCTTTTATTATACCTAAATAATAAACTCCTCCTATAACACTAGTTAATATCGCTATTAAAGATAAGAAAATAAGACCTTTATCTAAGGCTGCACTTAACACCATTTGTTTTCCAAAGAATCCTATTAAAGGTGGAACTCCTACAAATGAAAATATAGTAATAGCCAAACTTATAGCTAAGAAAGGATTTATATAAAAATAACCTTTCAATTGAGTTACTAATTGGATAGGTGAATTATTTTTGTCCATTAATTCTTCATGTTCTTTGTTTTCACTTATATAACAATATAAAGAGAACCCTATAGCTATTAATATAACAAATGCATTTAAATTACTTATAGAATATTGTGTTAAATAGAATATAAATGCTTGAGTAGATTCTACACTAGATATACCTAATGCTAAAAGTATAAACCCTACGTGAGATATAGTACTATAAGCAAATAATCTTTTTATTCTAAATTGAGTTAAACCTACTACAGTTCCTATTATTAATGAGAATAGTGAACTTATTAATAAAATAAATGTTCAACTCATTTCTGAAAAACTACTGTTAGTATAATATACTAATTGTAATAATAATATAAATATAGAAATTTTGGCTATTATAGCTACGAATGTTGTCACTATTGTAGGTATAGCGTCATAAACGTCAGGCGATCAAAAATGGAATGGTGCAGCACTTACTTTAAATAAGAATCCTATTGTAAAAATTACTAAAGAAAGATTAATATAATAAGGTGTATATCATAAATTCGTAGAAAGATCACTTATACTAGTTATGATGTATAAACCATCTAAGTTAGTAGTACCTGAATTAGCATATAATAAACTAGTTCCTAATAAGATAAAACATGAGCTTAATCCTCCTAATAAAAAGTATATTAAACCACCTGTAGTAGATAATTCAGAATTTCTATATATAGTACTTAATATATAAAGACCATAACTTTGTAATTCTATTGCCAGGAAAATAGATACTAAATCATTAGTAGACATTAATAATACTGCACCTGTAATTACAAATAATATAATTAAAGGATATTCAATAATTTTAAAATGTTCTCCCATTTTATTTATTATTTTTGTATTATAATAAATAAATTTATATAACAATAAATCTTTTAAAGAAGAATATTCTGATACTCATACTTTTCTAGGATAAAAACTAGTTAATTGTAATATTAATATACTAACTAAAAATATAAAAATATGGAATATTTGTGTGATATTTGACATAAGTAATAAACCACCGTGTAAACCTACTCCTTTAGTTATAACAGCTAAAGAAGACATATCATGTAAAATACAATAAATTAATATTAATATCGATATTCTATTAAATAGTATCGATAAATCTCGTCTTATATTGACGGCGTTTGAAAGTAAAACTAGTACTATTGATAATATGATCATTTTTTTTTTTTTTATGCGCTTAGCTAGTCCGCCCGACTATTCTTAAAGGCCAACTAATATAAGGAGGCGAGCCTTAGGAGAAAATCGAATTCTCATTACTAATGTATGAAATTAGAGTTTTAACCATTTAAACTACTTAGGCTTTTTAATCGTGCTATGGGGCTATAAAGCTAGCTATTACTGCACCTACTAGTCCTAACAGAGTGTACTCCTCGCGCTAGCTAAAGCTAGCGCAACACACAAGGAATAGTATAAGGAATTAGAAGATTTGTGCGAAGCCCTCCGAAGGGGCGCGAAGCTGTCTACCTTCCTATCACTATTTATTCGTATTATTTTGTCCTGTTTAGCTAAAGCTATTGCAAGCAATAGAAGGGTGCTTCGTATAACTCGGCACCCCTGGAATAAAGCTAAAGCTGAGGACCTAATCCTAGTTATTGCTTTTTTTATGAGGGCTATAAAAAAATTTTTTTTTCCTCGAAGGGTGCGCAAGCTACCCTATACCGAACTTTAGCTTGCTTTAGTTTACTTAGGCAAGCTAAAGCCGTACCATAGGATATACAGCAATCCTTGGGTAAACACTCGGGCTCGAACCGAGAACAAGTTACACCACAAATAACCACTCTACCTATTGAGTTATGTCTACCTTAATAAATCTAGCTTTAAGGTGTTAAAAAAAAAAAATTGTATTTTTTTTTCGAGCTTACTGGAGCTTCCCCCTTCCGAAGAAAAATCATGGCGGCTGCTTCGCCGAAATAGAAGCTCCCTATGCATACTTCGTAGGGAGAGCTGGCTATGAAATACAGCTAGTGTTGTATTATAATTATCCTGCGGTGATTCGAACACCGACTCTAAATACCAAAAATTTATGATCTACCCATTAATCGACAGGATATTACGTGCGTGTCTACGAACGATCCTGTACACGCACGGACAATCTAATCTATATGTAAGTATATTACATAGGCATTATCATGTCTGATGTAAGCCAAGCCTTAATTTTACTAGTCACTTATTTTCCACCGGACGAGCTAAATAAAAAAAAAAATATATTTTTTTTTTATAGCTCATGGCTGGTGAAAAGAATTATTAATTTCTCTAGCCGCTTATTTTACACCATTTCATTTTCATAAGAAAGCTAGAGCATGCATGCACCTTAAATGTTGCATTATTTTTAACCTAGGACATTAAGGATGCTCTAGTTACAACTCGAAATATTAATGCCTTAATATTTCTATTAGTCTCATGTTTTCACGCCTCCATCCAAAGTTTGCTACTACTATAAATTGTCAGGTGTATAACTTCATTCGCAGAGCCACACCCCACAGTAGTATTTTTTTTTTACCTCCTCCAATATACTATGATCTAATAGTATCCCTTGCATAACTAATAACTTTATAAACTAAAGAATCATTAGTCTACAGGCAAGAGGACTTGAACCTCTATGGTAATAATACCCGTCGCACCTAAAACGACTTCGTCTTCCATTCCGACATGCCTGCTTTTTTTTAGTACTAGCTTAGCTAACAGCATTCCTGCTCTCTTCATAGGTATAGCTTTCTGTCTATACTTATATTATTATAGCTAGCTATATCTTGCTTCTAGTAGGCTTTAGGTTAGCACGAGTAAAAAAAAAAGCAGTATTTTTTTTTTTCCAGCTTCGCCTAACGAAGAGGGCTATAAGAAAAATATATTTTTTTATATAGCTCCCCTCCCCCCATAGTAAGCTCACTCTTAAAAGACTTTTTAGCTATTTTTATCTCCTTCACAGAAATATAGGACTTGCAGGATTCGAACCTACATTTTAATGATTAAAAGTCATATGCATTCACCATTATACTAAAGTCCCTTATGCCAAAATATATATATATATGTATATATTATCGTTAGTAGTGCAGCAAGCTAAAGCCAGAATAGTGAGTGGTATTTAGATCGCTATGGAAGCAGCTTTAGCTTGCTAATATCTAGCTAACTATAATTAATATTCCTGCCTAGCCTAGCTAGCTTTTAAGGTGGGGAGTAAAAAAATGTATTTAGGCATATTTTTCGGCTTTGCCGAAAAATCAGCAAGCTAGAACGAAGTCCCTCGCACGAAAAAAATACATTTTTTTTTCTAGCTTTAGCTTGCCCAGCAATTGTCGGAGGGAGAGCTGGCTATGAAGGCGCCAGCTCTCCCATGCAAGCTACTCCTAATTCTTATTTTTACATAGCGGAGCTTACTTATTAGGACCTAGCCGAAATAACTACCCAACCTAAAGCCAGGTATATTGCTAAATAATAAGCTATCATCACTATATTGTTATGCACACGGTAAGACTTGAACTTACAACAAAAATAGCTTCAATATTTCACTCTACCGATTGAGTTACATGTGCTTTTGTTAGTTACTAAATATCTTTCTTTTAGGACGAGCTTTAGCACTAATGAATGTGGAGCTGGCGCCTTCATAGCAAGCTCGCTATGTTTTATAAAAAAAAAAAATATATTTTTTTATAGGCTACGAAGTATGCTTGCTAACAAAGTGTATTCATAGCAAGCTCTTCGCCTTCCCCCTTAAATCAGCAAGCTAGAACGATATTTCCTCCCCCATTATTATACTTTGTAACTATTAACAATTTAAATTTGTCGAGACTTCTAATACCCCTAAGTTTAAATATAGTATCTTACAACTTAAACGTTCTGCTCGACCAATTGAGCTTCACGAGCTTATATGGAGACACTCGGATTCGAACCGAGCCTTCTAACATGCAAGGTCAGCATTCTACCAAATAAATTATGTCCCCTTACTGGTAGATTATATATTGCTATAGTTATAGCAATCTACCAGTATATTTTATATATGGCGAGTTACTTTGTTCTAGCTTGCGCACACCAAAGAATTCGAAGGTAACTAACTATAAACTACTGCCGCTTATGCTAATTTTTCATCCTCAACGAATATCCCTCCGCCCCTTAGCCCTTATGGATTTACTTTAAGACTATTAAATCTCTCCCAGCTGCTAATTTTTTCTATGCTAACGCTAAAGAAAAAAATATACTAAAGCTAGATATATTCGTAAAAATCACGGTTGTGCGCTTGCTATACTACGCCAGCTGAAAAATTCTTCCTATTACGAGGGATGTGCAAGCTAAAACGAGATTTCCTCCGGAAATCACCCTATAAACAAATTATTTTTTTTTTTATAAAGCTCTCTTCGTTCCTGCAAGCTCCCCCCTCCTAATTTCATATGAAGGATAATCATATTTATGGGCAAAAAGAATAGGCATAGTGATATAGCTTACGCACACCTACAAGTAATGCGTAGTTCCTATATCAACCTTCCAGATCTTAATCGCATACCTCTTTGGGTGCGTCTACATTCCGGGGCGTCCTCCTCTGGAGGGTCTACCACCCCAGAAGTGTCTATATCACCTGAAGCCCGTATAGTAAATGTCCCCCAAGGAGCCCCTTCCTCTGGTGAACCGTATTCCTCCCCTGAGGCTATTTCATCTCCAGATGCATCTACGTCCTCAGTTACAGCCTCTACTCTATGGATAGTGACTACTCCATATGGAGCTCCTTCTCGTGGTGAACCGTACTCCTCTCCTGGAGCTATTTCATCCCCAGATGCATCTACGTCTTGAGTAACAGCCTCTACTCTAATAGTGACTACTCCATATGGAGCCCCTTCTCGTGGTGAACCGTATTCCTCTCCTGGAGCTATTTCGTCTCCAGATGCGTCTATGTCTCCCCCAGATACAGCTTCCACCTCACTCGATGGATTAGGATTAAATTCTCGTTCTCCTATACTAGACTGGAGAAGTTCAAGATAGCCCATTGGCTCCGAATTGATAGCTTGGTTAGGAATAAGTTGGCTAGGGAGAAGTAGGCTAGACTGTAGAAGTTCAAGATAGCCCTCTGGCTTTGAATTGATAGCTTGGTTAGGAATAAGTTGGCTAGGAAGAAGTAGGCTAGGATCTCTAGTTCCTACTGCTGCTTCCACCTCACTTGATGGATTTGGATTAAATTCTCGTTCTAGTTCAGACATTTCTCGGTCTCCTATACTAGACAATGGACTATCTTCAGACTCTTCCTCTATTGAAAGGGCCACCTCATCCCGGTTATATACTTCTTGCTCTAATTTTCACAGTTCTTCATCTCCTATACTGGAGAGTGGACTATCTTCAGCTTCTACTGGCATTGGGCTGATAGGCAGAATAGGGATAAGTTCGCTAGGATCTATAGTTTCTACTACTGTTTGGTTACCTAAACTCGCATTCATTAAAACTTCTCTAGCCAAATTTGCATCTATTTCCGGGGCAGATAAAGCCTCCTCCTTACGGTTAAGAAGATTTGGCTCTAAAATCTGACCAGTCTGCTCCTGGTTAGCTTGTCTATCTGATAATGCAGTTCTAGCAACCTCAGTTCTACTATGATCATCTACATTCTCCCCTCTCTGATAAGAAGGATTAATAATAGAAAGTCTTCGCCCCTCAGTATCTCCACCAAGTGGTGAAGAAACCTGACTATTATTTACTCTGTCTTCATACCTAGCCTGCATGTTAAAGATTTCCTGAGTAGAACGTATTATCATATCCCCGTCATAACTATAACCAAAAAAATCAGTACTAACATCACAAGGATCAAAATCTAAAATTGGATAGGTATCTACCAGTCCTTCTTGATTAACTTCGTCAAGATCCTCCATATGAGTATCATATTGCGTATTACCTTCAGGGTTTTCAGGATGCGAACTGTTATCGTCTATATCCATACTTTTATCTTCTCCTCGTTCTATATTAGGAGAAGGAATACTAGGATTATCTCTATCTATCTCCATACCATCTGGGGAAGGAATCCTTTCACTATAACTACTTTCTGAATATAATGTAGTCTTAGGGGTAACCACTTCTCCTGAAGCCTCCTCCATTGAAGGGGCCACCTCATCCCGGTTATATACTTCTTGCTCTAATTTTCACAGTTCTTCATCTCCTATGCTGGAGAGTGGACTATCTTCAGCTTCTACTGGCATCGGGCTGATAGGCAGAATAGGGATAAGTTCGCTAGGATCTATAGTTTCTACTACTGTTTGGTTACCTAAACTCGCATTCATTAAAACTTCTCTAGCCAAATTTGCATCTATTTCCGGGGCAGGCAAAGCCTCCTCCTCACGGTTAAGCAGATTTGGCCCTAATGTATCCCCAACCTCTTGGCTATCCCTAGGATTATAGCTGTCAATAGGAATACTTGGGGGAGAAGATTCAGGTATAAAAAATTGAGGTGAAGGAGCCCCATCTATAGATATATAATTCCTAGAAATATCATCTGCAGATATTAAAGAAACCTCTGACTCACTGGATGAAAAATTATCAGTTCTACCTGGTGGGCCAAAGCTCCCTCTTTTATCTGAATATGAAGAGTGTACGGCTTCGCCGCTATTTGAACCTTCAGACATATTAACTTCTCTAGCTTGGGAGGCTGAAGAAGAGATTCGGCTTTCTATCTCTACCGAATTAAAGGGGGATCTCTCATTATTATAATTATTGAGAGAAATATTCGGGCTATTTACTACCTCTTTATCTTCTATTGGTTCTGAAAATGAGAAAGAGGACGGTTCTATATTGTTTGACCGTTCTAGGTTATTTGACCCTTCTAGATTATTCGGATGAATATATTTTTCTAAATACACCAATTCAAAGAAATTAAAATAATACACAGGATTTTCTGGGTCCTCTTCTGGCAAATTCTCTATATCATCTGGATACCCCTGGGCAGCATCGGATAGATTCACACTATCCACACCCGGAGGTAGGTAAATAGTAATCTCATGATGATTAACATGCAAATCCGGCACTTCTGGAATATCTCTAGGGAAAACTCGGTAATTAGTATCAATAGTCATCTCGACACAATAACACCTATTATTTTCTACACCTACCAAACGCGGCTCTATTCCACCCCCTATCGGGGTCATAACTGCTAACATTCTATCAATAGCTACAGTCAAGTACTTATATCCCCTTTCACGCTGAATAGCTTCCGCTACATATCGTAAATTATCGTCATACGCCTCCGGAGAAGGAGCCTCACTAGAACTATCATCTGATGATATAATAATAGCCTCAGGATCCCCCGCTTCTACTGGTGCAGGATTCCCCACTTCTACTGGTGCAGGATCCCCCACTTCTACTGGTGCAGGAGAAGAAGTATACTCACTAGAACTATCTTCACTAGAACTATCATCTGATGATATAATAATAACCTCAGGGTCTCTCACTTCTACCACGGCCGGGGGAATAAAGGGATCAAGAGTTTTCACGGAAGCCTCTTCCTCCTTTATAGCCACCAGCTCTTCTCGGTTATATACTTCTTGCTCTAATTTTGACAGTTCTTCATTTCCTATACTGGATAATGAACTATCTTCATACCCAGTTGCGTATTCTTTTCCTGAGGGAGTGCTTCCCTCTTCCTTCCCTGAAGCCTCCTCCTCCATTGAAGGGGCCACCTCATCTCGGTTATATACTTCTTGCTCTAATTTTCACAGTTCTTCATCTCCTATGCTGGAGAGTGGACTATCTTCAGCTTCTACTGGCATCGGGCTGATAGGCAGAATAGGGATAAGTTCGCTAGGATCTATAGTTTCTACTACTGTTTGGTTACCTAAACTCGCATTCATTAAAACTTTTCTAGCCAAATTTGCATCTATTTCCGGGGCAGGCAAAGCCTCCTCCTCGCGGTTAAGAAGATTTGGCTCTAAAATCTGACCAGCCTGCTCCTGGTTAGCTTCCGTATATTTAGGACTATAGCTCATACTAGAGATATTATCTTCCGAGGGTTCAGGTATAAAAAATTGAGGTGAAGGAGCCCCATCTCTAGATATATAATTCCTAGAAATATCATCTGCAGATATTAAAGAAACCTCTGACTCATTCACTTGGCCAGCTGCCAAAGCCTCCCCTGTACTATGTAAATCCATATTGTTATCGTTATTAGGGAGACTTTCTGCCTCCTCTGAATTAGGCATATAACCAGGGCTGTCTTGCATAGATTGTACTAAAGGAGGGGCGTAGTCTACTTCTTGTACAGCTGAAACCTCAACAGCTGCTCCACTATTATTTTGAGCAGCTGAAACCTTAACAGCTCCTCCATTATTATTTTTAGTATTATCTTCATCTCCGCTATAACCATATATATCCTCATCATCTGGTACTAACCATACTGAAGTATCTATAGATGGTTTTATAGCTATAGATGGTTTTATAGCTAGTTCAGGATTATTAATTGGCTCTTGAGGGGCCGGGATGGCACTTACTCATCCTTTAGGCATGGCACTTACTCATCCTTTAGGGTGGCTAGAGGTATTATTTGGCTCTTCAGGAGGCAGCAAGGCTATTACTCTACGCCGCTTAGGAGGGTTAGGGCTATTAATTGGCTCTTCAGGGGGCAACAAGGCTATTGCTTTTCGTTTTTTAGGTAGGGGAGGGATTGGCTTTTCAGTGGGCAGCATCATTCTTGGTTTTCGTTTAGGATAATGATCCGCAGACTTCTTAAGAAGAGATTTAGGATAATGATCTGTAGACTTATTAAGAAGAAATTTAAACTTATCAAGAATATGTTTAGGATGATCCATACACTTATTAAGAATATGTTCAGGAAAATGATCTCTAGGCTTCTTAAGAATAGATTTAGGTATATTTTTTTCACCCGTATGCTGGGCAGGACTATTAATTGGCTCTTGAGGGGCAGGATTATTAATTAGCTCTTGAGGAGCCGGGATGGCTCTTACTCTTCCTTTAGGATAATGATCCCTAGACTTCTTAAGAATAGATTTAGGTATATTTTTTTCACCCTCTCTAATTTCTTTTGCTTTTCCTACTCTTTCCTCTATCGCCTGATACTTCTCGTCATTATACTTACCGGGTTTTTTACCTTTTTTAAAGTCTATGTCTTCTTTAGTAAAACGTACCTTTCTATAATACTTCCCAGGTATTTTACCTTTTTTATGGTCTATATCTTCTTTAGTAAAATGTACCCTTTTTCCCTTTGCTGCATTATTAACCTCACTTGAATCCTTTTTTCCCCTTGCTATACTATTAACCTCACTTGAATCCCATTTTCCCGTAGCTATACTATTAACCTCATTTGAATCATAAGTTAAATATCCATCCGAATTTTCATGATAGATAAAATCCATAAATCTACGAATAGTATGCTCATCTGTATTGTCTAACAAATTATAATCATATTTAGGTATAGTAAGTTTATAAGACTCATTTCCATTAAAAACAACAGGTAATTGTAGACTATTATTTTTTATGTCTATAATGCTATAAACTTCACAATCCGTATTTTCGTCTAGCAATTGCTGAGAAGTTCCATCTCTCTCAGAGATTCCGAAATATATACTCTTAGTTGATCTAAGTTCAAAAAATTCAAATGTAAGTCTATTAATAGAAACACCATAAAAATTATTATGATCTTCAAATTCTCTAGAATGATTAGCCATAATTTTTATCAACTGGCTTCTAGATTCAACTAATGGTAATTTTAAGCTAGAAGATAATTTACCTAGCGTTTGGGATTTTTCTTTGTACCCTTCTATAACTCCATTCTGATATATACTAAATAAAGTTAAATGCCTTTTATTAAGCTCGAATAATACAGAATGTATAGGATAATCACGACGAGTTTTAAAATAATATAATGTATTATCCATATATTCATTGTTACTATTAAATCTATCAAATTTAGCTTTCACTAATTCTAATAATTCTCCGGTAGTTTGCTCTCGCTCCTTCTTATCAGGATTTAAAGATTTCTCTCTAATAATACTCTTTTCTGTCTCACGGCGTGCTAGCATCTTTAAATTTTCATAGCCAAGTCCCCGTTTATCACCACTTTTACTAATATCCTCATAATTCACACTAAAATTCTCAGGGTTAGCTTTTAAACCTTTAATTATGTAAAATTTCACCAATTCTTGGTAATACTGGTCTACTATATATTCAATATGAGCCAACCTTTCTATAAAAGACTTTTGCGTTTTTTTTGATAATTTTAGGTCATCTCTAAGTAATCTATCCAAATAATTTTGCTGAGCTTTTACTGTTGCATTGATCTTTTCTTTAAGTTTAATAAAGTCCTTCGTAATAAATTCTTTACGTCTTAATCTAGGTTCTTCTCAATAATAATAATTTTCAACTGTTTTTAATTCCGGTTCAGTATAATTTAATGTAGGCCTTCATACTTTAAATAAACTTTTATTCTCAATAGATTCCCCTTGAGTATAAATTACTAAACCATTGCTTCTATTATTTGCCTTCTCCCAGCCTATTCTTGGCATAACTATTCCATATTTATGCTCTAATAAATTAACTGTATCTCTAATTTGAGTAAAACTTTTAGAATCGTTTTTATCTGCAGGTAAACAATAAGTAGGCATAAAGACACAACCTGGCGAGTCACGTCTAATTAGAAGAACTATTAAAAATCTCCCTTTTAAAACAAGATTAACCGACCCATAATATTCAGGATTAGTGAAATAATTTACCGGTTTTATTGTGAATTTCTCTATTGATCTTTGGATACCTTCATTATATTTAAGTTTCCAAGTCATATTAAGAATAGGGGATTTTTCTATTTGAGGTTTATAATTTGCTATCAGATTTTTCTTTGTAGATTCATCTTGGATGTATAACATATTTTCCCTGTCATTTTTATTCTTATCCTGGATATTCTCCATTATATTCACAGTTGAACCTTTCTTTATTACACGAGGGTTAGGATAAGATATTTTTTTTCATTCATAATATTTACTCTTACCTGTATTCATATAATAGTCCATAAACCCCTTATTACATCCTTCCTGAAAAAAAGGAGTTATTGCTATAAAAGCTGATATATAGCCAGCCGTTGTTTGAAATGCAGATTTTAGTGCTAATGGTTCATTCTTATTTATTACTTTGCACCTGCTAATACTGGAGATTGTACTTTGTCTACTACCTGCTCCCTTATATGTTTGCCAATTATGTACGCATATTTTACAAATTATTAATAATGCTATAAATAGAACAATAAACACTATTGTCATTATTACTATACTTATTGTACTATAAAAGTTTCTAATTAAGTAGTTTATAAATGTAATATAAGTTATTCTATACAAATTTACTCTTTCTACTACATAATCATTATACAAATAATAATCTTCATCCTTTATAGGTTCTTTCTTTAAGTATTTAATAAAAAAATTTAGCAAATATAAAATCATAGGTAAAGGAAGAACAAGTGTTAATATTATTGATAAACTTTTATTCTCTAAATTTAATAACATAGTAGCTATCATAGATCTAAAAGTAAAAATTAATATAACAGAAATTATTCATATTTTTAATAAATGTTTTATAATTTTGTATATATTATTAACTATTTGTCTAACCAAGTACACTAATTTTTTCCATTTGTCCGAAGGCGATGATAGCCCTGTAGAGGCAAACATATAGTCATAATAGTACTTAAAATGTTTATTATAAAAGTTTAAAGCTAAAGCTTTAATTAATATTGCACTTAATAAACTTAAAATTATAAAAATATAATTTTGTATTATAAAAACTAAGGGAAATATTATTATTAGGTTTATAAATATATATATAAATATACAAATCCTAAGTCCGGGTAAAGATCTATAGCTATAGCTATAGCTATAGCTATAGCTATAGCTAACAGGAGGTATATCAAGATTTGACCCTTTAGTAAATTTAACTTGATATAAGGACGACTCTAGATTTAGTAAAAAATCCCTTAAGGGATCTATACATAAACTCCAATCTATTTGGATGGGTTGCACAAACACACCAATAAAAACTATACTTAAAAATTGATATAATCTCGCATTAAAAAAGGGCGAAACTAATCCTCTAAGATAATTTTTTCATAAGTTTGCAGCTATACAACTATATTTTTTTAAAATAAGCTGCAGCAGCATATTGTGTAAAAACACATTGTGTAAAAGCACATATCGAATTAATTCTATAAAATTGTTAAATATAATCATGGTTTTGTTTTAAAAATAATTTTACTGCAAGCCTTAGAGGGAGGTATATATAAAAATAAAGTGTGTAATCATGCGCACATACATATTTCGCTACCAAATAGTTACCCATGTATTAAAGCGCAAGCTATAAAATGTATTTTTTTTTTAGAGCTTTCCTAAGCCTTCATCATACGAAACTAAACGGTGGGGGAAGGCTACTCTAATGTAGTACAGATATATAAAGACACGGAAAGGCTTCTGTTCCCTGCTTACTGGGGATAACAACAAAGCATCCGTATCTTCACCCCCCCCAAGCCAGAGTACCCTTCTAATCCGAAGGATACTCCTTCAGTGAGGCTAAAAGGCGAGGCACTTTATAGTTATATATCCTGCTACTCTATTACATATTATATAATATATTTTCGTCATCTCGGACGTAAATCTATCACGAAGGTAGACTTGTTTTATCTTTGTTTTATACCTAACATTGGAGTTAGGTATAATATCACTCAGCTAAAAGATATAAATATATAGATAAAAAAAAATTTATATCTTATAGCGAAGGCACCCAAAGAAGGATTCCTAACCTGGATTGTTTTTCAACAATCTTCATTCCATTATGGCGGCGCAAGGTCCAGACCACGTTAGGATTTAACTTATATAATAAGATTTGATTTAATTTAATTTTATAAAATAAGATTTTATAAAATCTGCAGCACTAATAAAGGCTTAATTAATAAGAGATTAAAACTTATTGTTCATTGAGGCGCGAAGCTCCCTTTTTCTGCTATGATGGCGAGCTTGCTGGAGTGTGCAAGCTATGCTTTATAAAAAAAAATATATTTTTTTATAGCCATATTTTTCGACTTCATTGATCGAAAAATCAGCAAGCTAGAACGATATTCCCTCCGAAAATCGCACAGCCTCCTTGTATTTTTTTATAAAGAAGGGCTACGAAGTATGCTTGCTAACAAAGTGTATTCATAGCAAGCTCTTCGGCAAAGCCGTAAAATCAGCAAGCTATGCATACTTCGTAGCCCTCGTTTTATTAATATCTAAGGAAGGATTTGAACCTTCATGCCCTAAAGCAACAAAGCTTAAGTTTGTCGTGTCTACCAATTCCACCACTTGGATTTAATTTTTATTTTTATTTTATTTTATTTTATTTTAGTGTAGTTATCTTTAACTATATCACTTATAGATCTAATAATAAATTTATCCTTCTGTATATCACTTTTATATCTAATAAATTAGTTATTCTTAACTATCTTACCTATAAATCTAATAAATTTGTTGTACTTAACTATCTTTATATCACTAAAAGATCTAAAAAGTGTAGAGCTAAAGCTCTAGCGCAGCCCTCACTAATAGCAAAGCCCGCTAATTAGTTTTTCTCACTAATAATCAAGCGTGCGAAGCTGTGCGAAGCCCATGAATTAGTTTTTTAAGAGAGCTTGCTAGAACGAAGTCCGGCCATAAAAAAATTTATTTTTTATAAAGCTCTACACGAGGGCCTCTCTAGCTAGCAAGCTAGCTAGCTAGCTAGAAAAAGTACATTTTTTTTACCTCGCTCTCATAAAGGTAACTAATATCTGTGCTATGTAAGCGGAGCTTTATAAAGGTGGCTGGTGCTTTAACATGCTGGAACGCAGTCCGGCTATAAAAAATATATTTTTTTTTTATAAAGCATACTTCGTAAGGCGAAGCCGAAAAAGAGCTTTAGCTTGCGTGGAGCTTCCCCCTTATTTTTCTAAGAAAAACCAGTATAAGCTTTTAATACGGCCAGTCAGACTTGAACTGACATAAATCGAGTGGAAATCGACCAGTTTACCATTAACCCATGGCCGCTTTTTTAGGGCTAAAGTGACTTGAACACTTATAATTACTGTTATGAGCAGTACACTTTACCTATTAAGTTATAGCCCTACGCGGACAAAGGACTTGCACCTCTAACCTCTGGGCATGAGCCAAATGTGTTACTATTACACCAATCCGCTTTAGACTAGATAGGATTCGAACCTACGATGGTAGCATTGAAAGAGCTATGTCTTACCACTTGACTACTAATCCGAGCTTGCTTAGCTAGTGCTGGGGGCGCAAGCTCTCCCTCCGTAATAGCTGCGCAAGCTAAAGCTATAAAAAATGTATTTTTTTTTTTTTCGACGAGCTTGCGCCGTATATTCGTCTATAGCGAGCTTTATAAAAAAAAAATATATTTTTTTTTTATAGCCCTAACCTTAGCAAGCTAAAGCTATTTGTGCGAAGCAGCCCAATGCAAGTATCGCACTTACTTCAATTGATTACAAAACAATTGCATTACTTTTATGCTAATCAGGCTCTAGCTGCAATTTACTAAACTTTAAGGGGGAGCTTTAGCTTGCGCAGCGATTTTCTCCGAAAATACGCTAGCTCCCCCTATGAAGGCAGGCGCAAGCTCTTGCGCCTTCATAGCAAAGCTCCTCGTCTTAAGGTTTTAGCTAGCTCTATTTCTAGCTAAAAGCATGAAGAGCGAGCTTTAGCTCCCCCCTAGCTTTATTTTATAGCATATATATGCTACTATGGTTAGCTAATTTCTGTAATTCCTTATTTACTTCCTAGCACTAGCTAATGCTAGCTAGTGCAGGAATGTATCTGTGTAGCAAAAATATGCATGCATTGTAAATGTGATATATGTATAAATAGTTATTTATAAAATTAGTACTTTATTCTTAAAAATCTCCAGATTCGTACGGATAAAGCCTATATTACATCCTTCGTAATAATATTTTACGTATATTTAAGAAATATCTTAAGATAAGCTTCGTGCCTATATGCTTTCAGCACTTATCCTTAACCAACTTAGCTTTCCTGCCGTGCCTATGCTATATATTTATCTTAGTGAAAGAAACATCCCTATGTATAGCTTTAGCTTGCCAAACTCAGGCATAACCGGAGTCCGCAGGCTAGCTATACAGATATATATAATTTGCGGGGAAGCTCTTAAGGAGCTTCCTCCATATATATTTTAATATTTGGGCACATAGACAACAGGTAAACCATAGGTTAGTAACTATTATTTAACCCTTTTACAAATTAAATTCTTCTTGTTCCTTTCGTACAAAAGTTAGTTCTTATTATATTCTAATTCCCCCTAGAAGATAGAAACCATACTGTCTCACGACGTATTTAACCCAGCTCATGTAACTTTTTAATCGACGAACAGTCGCACCCTACATAGTTCCTGCATCCATGAGGATAAGTTAAGCCGACATCGAGGTGCCAAACCGCGCACTCATTTTGTACACTCTTGCGCAAATTAGCCTGTTCTATGTGTTATCATAAAAGTGCGGCGCTAGCCCTTACTATAGGGAAGGTTACTGGCTATATCTAGCACATAAATAAGAGCTTTAACTTTATTTATCTTTAGCAGGGCGCAAGCTCTCCTGCTTTAGTGCTTTAGCTAGTTAATAAATAAGCCTTAATGGCTTCCCTTTGTAAGGCGGGCGCAAAGCTCCTCGCCTATTAATAGCGAGGCGGGCTAACGAAGTATGCTATAAAAATATATTTTTTTTATAGCCCTCCTCTGCACTTATATTTCCATTTTTTTCAAAACGGTTCAGACTATGTCTTCATTATTATTATATATATATTTTCCAGTTATGTCCTAGAATAAAGCTAGCGCGATTTTCTGTAATTCCTAGCTTTAGTTAGGGAGGGGGCTAACTAAGTCTACCCCTCGTACTAACTAAGGGGTAGATAAGAAAATAGCACATTTATTTTCCGCCTATTCAACCTTTTACTGCAAAGGCTCCAATACGACGTTTTGATTTAGCTATTGAATAAGTTACATTTGATTTAGAATTACCTCTAAATAAAACTGAACTTAAACCTCTAAAAGAAGAATCTACATTTTTTAATCCTCCTTTTCATTTTAATGAATAAACAGATCTATCCGCTCTATAACGTTTAGTTAATCTACCTTTAACTTCTAATCTTATACCTCCCATATTTTTATATCCAATAGAATTATAAATGGTATTATGAATATTTTCGTTCGCTTGCGTGAACAAATAGCTTGCGCGATTTTCTCCGAGAGCTTTAGCTTGCGCAGCGATTTTCCCCGAAGGCGCCAGCTCACCTGTACCACCTATATTTATATCTGAAGGATATGCACCATCTAACAGTTTAGATAAAGAGGGCGCTTCTAATTCCTGCAAAGCAGGAATATTCGAAGCATTCATATTAGAAATTATTTTTAAATCTTTAAATTTACCTTGAAATAGATCCATTTTTTTATCACCTTTTATTCTAGATCTTTCTTTAATCGAGTTAATATTAGGTAAATATGCTCTATTTAAAATACTAAACATAGAATTTATATAATTTATTCTTCTTTTTCTTAATTTTAATGCTAATGCATTAGTAAAAAGATCTGTATGATATGCAACAGATTTTAAATTAATTATATTATATTCTATTTTTTTTCCTATAATTTTATTTAATATATTACTTAATATAGGTAAAAACACCAATCTGTTGAATTTATATTGGTTAAGAGAATATAATAAATCATATTTTCTTAAGTATTTTAGATATTTTCTGGCATATTGGTTAAGAATAACACCTCAAACTTTTTTTAAATAAAGATCTTTTAATTTTATAAATTTATTTAAATATTCTAGTTTATACTTTATAAATTTCGTTTTTCTTATTATATCACTAATAAATATATATTGATCTTTATATTCACCTAAGATTTTATAAATTTTTTTTATATTTTTTTTATATAATAAAAAATAACGTTTGGCTATTAATTTTTTACTTATTTTTTTATTTATTTTTAAATATTTTTTTTTTAATACATTTTTTTCTCTATTTAAAGTATATAGCGTAATTATTGCTTTATTATTAGTATGTTTAATTTCCGCATTACTTACATGTATTCTTCTTAATAAATTACGTCTTCTTTTTAATAATATAAATTTAGATCCTGTATATTTATGATCTTTAAAATATAAATTAAAATAACCTTTTATTATTTTGTTTATATTTAAATCATTAACTGGTATATTCTTTAATGTATTTTTATTATAAGAATATATAGTATTCTTTCATTCTTTAGAAAATGAAGGTAAATATTTGGTTATTCCTATATCACCTATTTTTTTCTTTAAAAGTATTGTTTTAGGCGCTCCGCTCCGTTTTAAGTTATTGTTATAAATTTTCATCTTAGAGGGATAACTTCGTTCGCGCAAGCTCTCCCTCCGGGAATCGCGCAAGCTAAAGCTAAAGCTCTCGTCTACGTTACTACTTTTCATTTTTCTAAATATTTATTCTTTTTTTTTTACTTTTTTTATATATATATATATAATAATAATGTTGGGTGTGAAAAAGGATTATTGTTTAGCTTGCTAATCCCTAATTATTAGGGATTAGCAAGCTGTGCATATAACTCACCTTATAGTCGTTGAACGTCTTTATCTTATAATTTATGCTAAGATAAATTTCGCTTCAAATTTACTAGCTAGCTTATTTTATATGCAAGCTAGTAATTTTTGAAATTAACCCAATATATTATTAATTATCCTTATTTCTCAGCCATAGAGGGACTTCGTTAACAAGCTCGAACGAAGTCCCTACCTATCGAGCTTTAGCTAGCCTGCTATATTATAGCAAGTTCTTGCATACGAAGTATGCTTAGGTTTGCGTCTAAAATATTGCTAACTAAAGCCGCTGTGTAATAAAATATTAAAGGACAAACATCCCTAGCGTAGCTTTTCCAATAATCCAAGATCTTTCCTTGTTGCATCTTGTGATCCTATGCCCTGCTTACGCAACTGTAAGATTTGTTGATAATCAAACAGTAAGGCAAGATTTAGCCGTTGAGCTTTTTAGATAATTAATACATAACTATTAGAGCCTAGCTTGATAGCTTGTCTTAATAGCTAAAAAATATTAGTGCTACCTTTCAGTAGGAGGAGCTACCGAAAAAAAAATACATTTTTTTAGGCGCAAGCTCGCCCCAGCCTGAAACGTATATTCTTAATATTTTTATTATCTCTAATTTCTATATAGTGAAAATCCTACCTTTTTTTAAATATATATACAACGAATGTACATATAAATAATTTTATATGATTAAAAATAGTTTCACTATCTTAAATCGCAAACAAAATAATTATAAATTATTAGACACTCCTGTTTACTCTTTACAGGGTCTGTGCCCCACATAAACTGTCCCCTAGCGATAGTTCCTTAGCCAAGGGTACTTATCTATTTCTGCAGTAGCCCCGAAGGGGCTCGGCATAAATCAAAATTTAAGTTAAATCTATCATTATGCGCTTATGGCAGAAAGGAAAATAAGCTGAATTAGGTTGATTTACTATACATGAGCTGGAATGCATACTTCAGACACCTGACGCAAGCAATGCTTGCGCCAAGTAGCAGAAGCAGCTACCTACTCATAATCCTAAACCAATTCATTCATATGAAAAAAAAATAAAGGATTCTCATTGTCATAGAGCTAGCTTGCTGAACAAGCTAGCCGTCAATTACCTTATAATCTGAAAATTGTTTATCATACTCTATAATTAGTGACAGTAAAGCTGCATAGGGTCTTCTCGTCTAACTAGAGGTAAACTGTATCTGCACAGCTATTCCAATTTCACTGAGTCAATCATAGAGACAGCTGTTGTATCGTTACATCATTCATGCAAGACCGCATTTAACGGCCAAGGCATTTCGCTACCTTAGGACCCTCACGTTAAGGCCGCCTTTAACCGGGGTTTCCGTCTACATCAAATATTAGTATATTTAATTATATCTGTTAACCAGCCGGCACCGGGCAGACATCACACTCTATACTTAGATTTTTAATCTTTCAGCAAAGTGCTGTGTTTTAATTAAACAGTCGTACAACACTATTTCATGCTTCTTCCTCTTTACCTGATATTAATCAAGAATAATGAGCTCTCCTTATCCCGAAGTTACGGTAGTCAATTTGCCGAGTTCCTTTATGATTGTTAGCTCATTTACGCCTTCGTATTCTCTACTAGCTTACTTGTTTCAGATTCTAGGTACGGTTACTTTTCATTTATAGCTATAGCCCTAATTAGCTATAGCCATTAATTTAGTACTATTTTTCCAGTACATTTTTCACTTAAAATGTCGTCCTTAGTACAAAAGATTATCTCATCGTTTAAATCTTTAGATAATATAAACTTAGAGGCCGTTACTTAATTACATCCATAAGCTTTAGGCGGAAAAATTTTATTTTTTCTTTTAGTTACTCATGTCACCATTATCACTTGAGTTAAATTATTATAATTTCATTTAAAAAATAAAAATCTTAATTTAGCTCAACGTTCTGCTACCCCATTTAATTATAATTAAGCTTTAATTATAAAATAATATGGACAAGGTTTCGGTATATTGTTTAGATCCGATAAATTTTCGATGCTTTTAAAACTTAACAAGCGCTCTGTTACGAGGTCATAAAATTATGGCTGCTTCTAAGCCTATCTCCTTGTCGACTTTAATAAAAACCTTCTTAATTTCACTCAACTAATAATTTAGGAACCTTAACTCTTGTTCTGGGCTGTTTCCCTTTTGACATACAACCTTATCATTCTATGTCTGATGATTTAAGATATATCTTTGCCATTCCGAGTCTACATACTCACTGATAAAATCTTCATGATCCCCCAATTTGTACAAAATAAAACATGAGCTTTACTTGCTAGCAAGCTAAGCCTTATGTCTTGTCTGAGATTAAATTCTGTACCTGCTAAGATATTATACTTAAATTGCCTACTGTTATAGGTTTCGCAGAAAACCAGCTATCCTGGTCAGTATTGTCTTTCACTACACCTACCATAATTCTTCGGATATTTATGCTACAATATTCCGTTCGGACTTTTATAATCCTGATTATGGTAAAATCACCAGGCTTCGGGTCTAACTTTAGATACTTACCGTTATTTTAACGCTCGGTTTAACTACGTATGCACGGGGCTATAAAAAAATATATTTTTTTTTATAAAGCTCCCTCCTACTCGCATCTAATGTTAACTTGGTGACCCATTATGCAAAAGGTACGTTCTAACTTTTTTTTATTTTCCCGAACTGCTTATAAAATCACTGTTTTTGTTTTGGTTCCCTCACGGTACTTTCCACTATCGCTTATATATTATATTTAGCCTTTGAGGAAGGTTCCCCATTTAATTTAAACAGTTTATCCACCATTTGACTTTTTAGGCTAGTCTATTTTAGCTCACGCTAATCATAGAATCTCTTTTGATTTCTTTTCCTAAAGTTACTAAGATATTTCAATTCACTTCGTTTATTATTAAATTTCTCTTAGAGTTAATATAATTATAGGTTTGTAGGCTAGCGCTATAAATAGCACATACTTGCTTATATTACAGGTTGCCTATTTCATAGCAAGCTCGCTTGCTATGAAATTAGAAGCATTGGCCTGCGTATATACACAATCAGCTAGCAAACCTATTTATATAAATAAATCTCTTTAATATATAGCTTAAATTCTACAATAATTTCTTTCCATACTTATATAATTTAGAAGAGCTTGCTGATTCCTAATTAGGAATAACAAATTTCTAAATTACATTTATAATTTATATATCCAGAGCTGCTTTTAATTTGTTAATTGCTAGCTCTAGCTCTAATGCATGCAATTAAGCAAGGCTAAAAGCTACATATATAGCTTTTAGCTCGCTTTTATTCTTTTTTATTAAAAAAAAATATCGCTTATTTCTGTAATTCCTTATCGGCAGATTTTTAGGCGAAGCCGAAAAATACACCTAGCACTAGCTAGTGCAGGAATGTGTTTTTAGTAGAAATATTCATTTATCTATCTTTTTATCTCTAATACTTCTAAAATTAATCGGATTATTATGATTCGAACATAACTAGTCTTCGTCCCAAACGAAGTGCCTACCCAAGCCGGCCCTAATCCGTAAAAAAACAAGAGTACTTGGACTTGAACCAAGAATTTGAAGGTTGAAGCTTCCTATTTTGCCAATTAAACTACACTCTTCAGAGAATATCCGATTTGAACGGATGTGGCTAGAATATAACCTAATAAGACTCAAGCTTACCGCCTTAAACCACTCGGCCAATTCTCTTTAATTCCTCAGCGAATCGAACGCTGATATCATTCTTATCAAAAATGCACTCTACCGTTTAAGTTAAGGAATCTTATATAGAGCATATTTTTTTAAGGCTATGAGTACTCATAACTTGCCCCCCCCCCCCTTAATTCTGAAAAATGAAGGATTTGAACCTTCAACTTATTGTGTGTAAAACAATCGCTCTACCATTGAACTAATTTTTCTTACAGGTTTACTGCTTTTGCAGAAAGGCAGAAGCTCTGTATTTTTTTTATATAACCTTTAACTAGCGCAGCCTTAATAGCTCATAGCATTACTGTAGCCTAACCACCCCACGAGCTTGCGCCTTTAGCTTGCTGAAGGCGCAAGCTCTAGCGCAGCCCTACTCCTAATTAGGAAGGCTAGTTATGCAGCTGATTTTAGGCGCAAGCTTAAGCTTGCGCCGAAAAAAAATATGCAGCAGTGTAACACTTCGTTAGTAGAATAGTAATGCTACAAGCTAGCGCCTTTAAAGAAACAAGTATATAAGATATACCCTCTATTAATGAGTATTAATCTTTACCTTTTATAGTAATTATTATTGCACCTACCATAGCTAATAGTAATATAAAACTTGCCATAAATATTCACATATTGTGACTTGTGTATAATATATGCCCTATCGTTGCAGTATGTCCAGTTTCAGCCATATTATTATCTCAACTATTACTTGATACAAACATAATATTGGCATTCGTTATATCTAAGTTTCTATTAATATATTTTAATATATCACTAAACTTATTTCAAGGTAAATAGTATAGTATAGTATTTAATTTACTACTGTAATTATTTAATATCGCCATATAATAAGGAAGTACTTGGAATATAGTAAAATTTGCAAGAATTGTAATAAATAAACCTAAAGATACACTATTTCTATTATTACTTTGTAATTCGCTTGTTCTTATATTTATTAACATTAATATAAATAGAAATAATATTGAAACTGCCCCAATATAAACAATTAAATAAGATAAACCTATAAATGTAAGACCTATTAATATTAAATATACTGATATATTTGCAAATAAACCTATTAGAAATATTACTGATACAATAGGGTTTTTATTAATTATTATTAAAATACCGCATAATAAAGCTGTTATGTTTATTATATCTAAAGATCCGGTTAAATATCCATTCGAGAAAATTTCAGGAATAGCTAGGAGTTGATAATACATTGTATTTTTTTTTTATTTATATTAACCTAATATTTAGGATAGCAATAAAATTATATCTTGTCTTTTAACCTGTAACATAATTTTAACTTGCTTGCTACAATGGACGAGGGATGCATAGTGCTACGGATAATACTACAGTAGCCTTGCGATTTTTCAAGCTAGCGCTGTAATTCCTATTCTTCTAATAGGAATAGGAGGCGCAAGCTCGTAATAAGCACGAAAAAAAAAAAATACATTTTTTTTTACTAGCTATCTTTAAATGACGCGGATGCATATTTTTCGGTGCCTTAAAACGAAGAGCTAAAAAAAAAAAAGAAATTTTTTTTTATAGCCCCCGAGCTTTAGCACGAGCTTGCGCCTTCTAAAAAGGCGCAAGCTCTAGCGAAGCCCGGAACACTAAGCACGAAAAATCCGCAAGCTAAAGTTATAAAAATGTCGAGCTTTAGCTTGCGCACCCCCTATACATAACTCCTTTGTCCATATTCTTCTTACTCCATATCTTCCCCCGAAGAGTCTGCGAGCTTTAGCTAACAAACTAAAACTAGCTCTGTGCCAGATAAAGGGATAAGTATTTGGCTATATTTAGTTAATAGCCCTTAATTACAACTAACTAAAAGCAAGTCTGCAAAGCCTTTATTGGGCTTGCGTCCCGATTCCTGCATACTAGTAATAAGCAAGATTATTTTATCTTTTTTCTATATAAAATAGATTACCGTCTGAATTAAGACTTAATCTTATTAGCATTTATATATAAGGTTTTAGCATGCCAAATAGAACAATAATACCTATGACTATTACGCAGGAACTAGCAGCTATAAGAAAAATACAGAGCTTTATAAAAAAAAATACAGAGCTTTAGTTTGCTTTTAGCTTTTAGCTTCCTTATTACTCTAATGGTAAAAAGTGTAGGAGGGCTACGAAGTAAGCTAGCGCCAAAAAAAAAAAAATGCTTTTTTTCTAGCTTGCTAGCAAGCGTGTCTTCGCCTTCATAGCTACGCTCTTGTTATGCGCTAGCTAAAGTAGCGCCTTAATTACCACCAGGTAAAAGCAAAAGCCTTAATAAATTAAGAACCTCAATAATACATAGATACATATAAGAAAAGTCAGACTACATCCACGAAATGTCAGTATAATATTCCAGCTTCATAACCAAGATGGTGATGATCTGTTAAATGGTATGAATATATTCTTCATAAAGCCACTGATAAGAATATTGTACCTATAATAACATGTAATCCGTGGAAACCTGTACCGAAGAAGAAACATGTTCCAAATACACCGTCACTAATAGTAAAGGAAGAAACGCTATATTCTACCCCTTGGAAAAAAGTGAATATTAAAGCTAATAGAACTGTAAAGATAGAACCGTATAAAGCTCCTCTTCTTTCTCCTTTTATTAATGAGTGGTGTGCATAAGTAATAGTTGCTCCACTAGATAATAAAATTACTGTGTTAAGTAATGGTAATTCAAATGGGTTTACTGGTTCTATACCCATAGGTGGTCATTGAGCTCCTAATTCTACAGTAGGTGTTAATGCACTATGAAAGAATGCTCAAAAGATAGCTACAAAAAATAAACCTTCAGATACTATAAATAGTATTACTCCTAGATTTAACCCCTTTTGCACTGCTAATGTATGATTTCCTAAATATGTACCCTCTGCTATTATATCTCTAAATCAGAAAGACATAGATGCTACTAATGTTATTAATGATAAGTAAAACACTATATAGCTATTATTAAATAAGTGCATTGATAATGCTCCGTTCACTGTTACTGCAAATAAAGCAATACTTGTATACAGCGGTCAAGGAGACGGTGACACTAAATGGAAGGGATGATCCTGAAAATTACTTCTTATTAAATTTGTCATATATATTATATATTATAAATCTTTTAGTTTTATACACATATTAAAAGCCCCTAAGATGAATCGAACATCTATCATAATATTAACAGTATTATGCTCTACCGTTGAGCTATAGAGGCTCAAATAGACAGCCGAAGGAGGAGCTTTAGCACGAGCTTGCGCCTTTCTAGAAGAAGGCGCAAGCTCTAGCGCAGCCGCTATGAACGCGCAAAGCTTGCACCTTCATAGAGCGAAGCGCCCTACTAACAAAGGGTACTCCTCCTTGTTAGGGGAGCTTTATCACGAGCTTGCGCGATTTTCCCCAAGAGCTTTAGCTTGCGCAGCGATTTTATCCGAAGGCGCCAGCTCACCTAGAGGCGCAAGCTCTAGCGCAGCCAGGCTATAAAAAAAAGAAATTTTTTTTATAAAGCTCTTTGTTCTAAGCATATTTTTCGCCCCCTTCATATTTTCGGAGAAAATCGCGAAGCCACACTAAGCACCCACGAAATATCCGCAAGCTAAAGCTACCCCCATAAAATACGCTACAGCCTCCGTACCGAAATAAAGCTAAAGCTAAAGCTATATATGCAGACTACGGAAAAGAGGTGATTCGAACACCTAGATGTATAAAACATAATACTTAGCAAATATCTTACCCTACCTATGGAAACTTTTCCTGCATTAACTAGAGCTTTAGCTAGCGCTAATAAATATTTTATATAGGGAAGCATAATAGCTCCATCTAGCCGCCAGCACCTTAATTACAGATAGCTAAAAGCTAAAGGCAAGCTAAAAGCTAAAAACTAAAAGTTTTACGAGGGCGCTACCTCCCCCGGAGGGGGGGAAGCTCCAGCAAGCTCGCCCTAATTATAAAGCTAGTCTATAAAAGCTAACGAAGATATGTAGGCTACGTATCCTACTATACGAATTAGATCAGAATCGAACCGACATCTACTTCCGTGACAAGGAAGTCCTTTACCTATTTAAGTTACTAATTCTAGGAGACAAGAGATTCGAACTCTTAAAAGCAACAGCTATTGAGTTTACAGCTCAACCCTTCTTACCAATAAAGGAACCCTCCTTTATATAATATCTATATATTATATATTTTTATGGTTAATGTTAATTAATCCCGCGCAACTTCCACTACGCGAACCGTATTTCGACTTAACACTAATTAGAGCCACGCATACGAAGATTCCCAATAAAAGAATATATAAAACCTATTTGTTTTTTTTACTTGTTACTAAGAAAGCAAACTTATTGCGCATGCCCCTTTCAGCATGTGACGAGTGGTTAGTACCAATCCAAGGTCTATTCACCGTGACATGGTGATTCACGATTACTAGTAATTACTTATTCATGTAGTCGAATTTCAGACTACAATCCTTAAAATTTATATCCTATTTTTTGAGATTAGCTTAAATTCACATTTTTGCATCTCTTTGTTTAGGAATATGTGGCACGTCTATAGCCCACAATATCAAGGCCATGATGACTTGTCTTTGTCCCCTTTATCTTTCCAAATTTCCAGGACTGAATGCTTTATCGTAAATAAAAAAAAATAAAGCCAGGGATTACGTTAATTTCATGGAAACCACAGTTTCACAACATTAACTGGAAACAGCCGTGCAACTCCTGTAATAAAATTATTCAAATTGTGGTAAGGTTTTTCGTGGATCATCGAATTAAACAACATACTTCACTACTGGTGTCAGAAACGGTCTAGTGATTTCAGTTCCTGCGTTGCCACATTACTCTTGAGGTGAAATGCTTACACTTTCATTTATAGACCAAATATATGGTGGACTAGTCTGAATCCATTAGTTTGCTAAACTAACTCAACTACGACTAACCCACCCATCTAACCTATGGCATTCATCATTTACTGCAAAGACTACTTGGGTATCTAATCCTGTTTGTTCTCTGTGCCTTCGTCCTTCAACGTCAGTTTTTACATAGAGGGCTGCCTTCGCCTTTACAGAGTCCCTTTGGTATCACGAAATTTCATCTCTCCTCCTCAAGTACTGCCCTCTTACATAAAACTCTAGTCAAGTACTAACATTTTATAAGCTATATTGACCGTCTGGGTACCCTTTAAACCTAATTAAGATGAATAACACTAGTCTCTTACGTATTACCGCGACTGCTGGCACGCAATTAGTCAAGACACGATATATATACTGTCATTATCAATATATAAACAAAGCTTCATTCAATTCTAATATAATCTTTTCATATGGGACGGCCAGTCCTATGGTGTTATAAAACTCGCCCTCACAATAAGACTTCTCCTAAAGATATCGGACTTGACCCATAGCTGTTTTGCTCCCCATACTGGAAGACTTGCCACTTCTCCAAGTTGCCAGTTCAGCCGTTAGGCCATTGACCAAGATTCCTCACTGCTGTACTAACTTGCATTGGGGTTTTTTCAGACCCAATGTGGTCGATCAACCTTTCAGATTCGACTACGAGAGTTTAAGGCTAGTTAAGTCATCACCTTAACTACTACCTATCTCGAAGATATTTATTATCCTCTTAAAGCAGAAACGATGAGAAGCCTAGCTTTATTTGCCAAGTTCTCATCCTGTTTCCTTTATTTATTATGAAGGATTTACCTCCACTTTAAGGCCGGCGAAGAATATCATTATACTCACCTGTACACCACTTTTTAATTGCTTACGAGCTTGCGCCTTCCCAAAGGAATAGCAATTAAAACGTACGATTAGCATGTGTCAAGCACTTGGACAGCATTCAATCAGAGCCATCACCAAACTCAACTTTTATTTTTTTTTTGATATAGAACTATTCATATATCACTAATGGATCTAAATCCATTAACTAAGGTAAAAACATATAAGCTATTTAATGTAAATTTTACTAAAACAGATACTTATCTATAAAATGCTACTTGCTCGCTATTTTTCATATAAATTATATAAATAATTTAGTATTATTTTCTTCATATATATCATATAACTTTTATTAATTTCCTGGGTGCAAAGCAGAGTTTAGTGCTTAGCTTTAGCTTGCTATATATAGCAAGCTAAAGCTATAGCTTACTATTTATACGAGCACCTTAGGATAAATTGTTATTGTTCATTATAACTTTCCTCAATATAAACACTTAGTACTAATTGCTTACCTATAGTCATTAAAAAAAAAATAAACTAACCGAAGCTTAGCTTATAGTTAGCTAATACCTGTAATTGCTGTAATAGCGGTAGCTGGTGGCTAGAATTATAGCGAATTGCTATAGTTCTAGCTAGCACGAACGAAGTCCCTCTTATTGCTACAAAAGCTACAGCTAGCTCGCTACAAATATTAATGTAAATCTAATCCATCTTTTATATAAGAACTAGTTAGTACCACGAACACTTGCGCCTGGATGAAGGCTATTGCTAATTCTAAACCTGAAAAGGCTATAATAAATAATAAAGGTATTAATCCTAAAATGAAGAATATAAAACCAGAATTCATTATATTATAAACAAACCCACTTAATATGCTTAATAACATATGACCGGCAGTTATATTAGCGGCTAATCTTAATCCTAATGACACATTTCTAGCAAGGTATGATATTAACTCAATAGTAACTAGTAAAGGTAAAAGAGCTAAAGGACAACCAGCTGGTACTAATAAAGAAAAGAATTTTAGACCATGTTTTTGGAATCCTAATATAGTCGCACCTAATACTATTGTAAAACTAAGAGCAAATGTTAAGGCAAAATGACCTGTAGAAGCAAAACTGTATGGAACCATTCCAATTAAATTATTTACTAATATAAATATAAATAAAGTATATATAAATGGGAAATAAATTTGACCATTTTTAGGGTTTATTTGACCTATAACTATATTATGTATAGTTACGTATAAAGATTCTTGAGCTATAGATCAGTTATTACTAACTAATTTATTATAGTTAGTTGAAACTATACTTAAAACTAATATAATTAAAGCTCCTATTGTTAAATATAATCCTATGTTAGTTAAAGATAGATGTAAGTTACCTCCTAAAACTTCTAAATTTAATATGTCTCTTATTTCAAATTGATCTAAAGGACTTCTTATTTCTTCAGCTTGCGCTAAGAATAAATTTTGTTTTTCTATAGAAAACATTTAGTAGTATTATTACTACTATAATATATAAATCTTTAAAAAGCTAAATATTTGCAAAATAGTAGCTAGCGGAGTGCAATGGAATAAAGCTATTCCTGCGTAGCTGAAATAGTGACTCAAGAAAAAAAAAATAAAGGGCTTTTAGCTTTAACTGAAAGCTAGGGATAGCCTATATAACTAAACTATTCATAGCTAACAGTGTGGCTTATATCGTTACAAGCTCATATTTATTTTACTAGCTATGCATATTTTTCTCTAGCTATGCTATTAATATTCCTCCTAGCTAGCGCAGCTGAGCTATAGTAAGCTATAATTTAGCAAGCTAAAGTTTTACTTTAGCTTGCTAATCCCTAGTTTTATTATTTTTTTTATAAAAAAAAATATATATTGCTTATTTTATGCGCGAACGATGCGCAAGCTACTCTACATATTTATAGCTATAGCATTATTAATGCTTCCTTTTAGCTTTTAGCTTGCTTTTAGCTGGCTAAGGTATATGGATAGCACTAATATATATTATATTTTATTAATAAACATACGTGATAAGAATAAACGCACTATTCTTGGTAATATATATTTAGATAATACGTATAGAATAAATACTATTATAGCAAAAGCAAATACTATTTCATTCATATAATAAAAAGGTACTAATTGTGGCATATAAATTTGGATTATGATAATTATAATACGTGCACACAGCGTCACTCGTAGGTAAAAAAAAAGTATATAAGAGCTTTAGTCTGCTTAGCTATTAATGTAGGGCTACGAAGTATGCTTGCGCAGCCCTCCTATTCTTTTTATAGCTAAGCGCAGCTAAGCTTATATACTATATATTAAACTATTCATAGAATAATCTAATACGTTTAAAATTAAAGAAGGATATACACCTAATATAACTGTAAATAATACTAATATAAATAATAAGATAAATTCTCTTTTATTTACATCGTATATACTTTCTTCTAAGAATCTAGTGAAAGAACCACCGAAAGATATTCTATTAAACATATATATAGTGTAGGCTGCAGAAAATACTACAGAAGAGCAAGCGAAAACACCTAATACTGGTAATCTTTCTATTATACTATAAAGTGACATAAATTCACCTACAAAATTTAAAGTTAATGGAGCACCGCAATTTCCTAAAGCTAATATAAAGAATAATATAGCAAATATAGGCATTAATTGAGTAATTCCTCTATAAAAATATATAAGTCTAGTACCTGTTCTATCATACAGTATTCCTCCTGCACATATAAATAAACCACTTGACACAAACCCGTGGGCTAAACCTAATATGATACTACCCTCTAATCCTTGTATAGTATTACTAAATACTCCTATTAAATATACTGAAGCGTGACAGACTGAACTATAGGCTATTAGTTCTTTTACGTCTGTAGTTCTTAGTGTACTAAAGCTAGCATATATTATTGTAATTACCGCTATAGTAAATACAACAAAAGTATAATCTAAAGAAGCTTTCGGTAATATAGGTAATATTAATCTAAATACACCGTATAGACTTAATTTTAATACAATTGCGGCTAATACAATACTTCCACCTAAAGGGGATTCAACGTGAGCTTTTAATAATCAATTGTTTAAAAATATTGTAGGAGTTTTTACTGCAAATGATATAAATATTCCTATAAATAAGAATATTTGAGTTTTATATTCAAAATTTAGTTTAAATAATGTATCAAAATCAGTGCTACCCATTATAGAAGATGTACTTAAAATGGACAGTAGTAAAAACAAAGAACCTCACAGTGTATATAAAAATAAATAGTAGCTCGCACTTACTTTATTATCTGATCCATATAAACCTATTAATATAAATAAAGGAGGTAATATACTTTCAAAGAATATATAGAATGACATTATATCTAATGTCATAAAAACTGCTAATAATAATGTTTCTAATAATAACATAATTATTAAATAAGATTTTACATTTTCTTTTATAGAGTCTCAATTAGATAATAATGCTATAGGCATTATTATTGTTGTCAATAATATAAAATATATTGAGATACCATCTACACCCAAGTAAATATCGAATAGTTGTACATTGTAGTGCTCTTGTACATACTGAAATTGATTAGAGCTGTTATTAAATAAAATAAACATAACTAATGATATAATTAAATTTATTATACTACTAGTTAGCGCAATGGTTTTAGTATATAACTCTGAATTTTTTTTATATGATCCTATACTAGCTACAACTATTGTTCCTAATAATGGTATTGTGATTAATGAGGATAATAACAT